ATCTCGGAATGGAGTTCCTTCGTAATATAACGCCGGTAGGGGAACTGGAACAGGGCCAAGATCTGATCTCCTTTCACGAGCCCCTCTTCTATTCACGTCACGGGCATGGCAGGCGCACATCGGTGATGGGACCATTCGCTTTAGCAAGGACAGTGGGTCCACCTTCCCTTGTATACATATATATCAGGAAACGGTCTCGCACGCCAGAGCCATGCTCGATAGCCTCCAGCTGTAGCAGTTTCGGGATCTCTTCCAGCAGTATGGTGAGCTCCCCGATGCTTCCTATTCGTCTCGCCCCTTTCCCCGCGCTTGCCGGGCGAGACTCATTGGGTGAAGAAAGTGTGAACCCGACCAAAAGCAGCACAAGCCAAGCTCAATCTTCTTCCTTTTGGCGAAGCAAGACACCAATCGCTTGATCAGAATCTGGGCCGACCACGATGATTCTTTAAAGACCAAGGGTCACCTCATTAGTCTAGTGGGGTATGGCGTATAGTGGGGCCACCCGGAATTCATTCTCCCGCCACGCATTGGACATAGCGTCCACGCGCAGCACAGAAGCAGGGTCATAACAAGCCCAAAGTCTATCATCAAGGTGCAGAAAGAAATGAAAGAAAGGAGGGCCAATGAAGTCTCGCCTGAAAGGCAAAGAGGCGAGACGAAGATGAAGCAAAGGTTGGTAATGAGTATATGGAGAAGAGAATACACCAAGGTGTATACTAGCTCACCATGGTCATAAGGGCTCCAAGCATCCAACCGGCTCCTACATCTCATGCGGGCGATAGTCAGATACCTCACAAACGCCCAGTGTCAAACGAGCAAAACCCTTGCGCCAACCTCCCTTGCCAGGCAGCATTGTTCAAAGTGCAGTACAGCCAGCATCATCAGCTTGCCCGAGGCTCCAGCCCGAGGCACCACTGGCAACGAAAGAGCCTCTCCCTTGCGTGCACCAATTTCCGCTTGGGACGTCTTTTCCGCTGTTAGTGGAGGAAGGAAGGAATGAGTCGACAGATCGAAAGAGAATCGCCACGGCAAGGACATCTCTTTTTGACCGGCAGCGGCTGACATTCGGAGTCAAGGAGCATAATGATCTAATTGACCTCCCTTTTCAACGCAAGCAAAGCAGTCCTGCATCAATAGCAGCTCCACAACATCACGCTTCTTTTCCCGACCCAAGTTGATAGCAGCAATGGCCTGTCTTGTATTGGCGCATCACCGGTCCACAACGCTGATTTGCTTTTCCCGGTTTTTTTCATCCAACGGAATGAACCTTGAGAAGATGTTCTTCCTGATTTCTGCACCTTTATAGGGACGTACTCTGCACAGGTGGGTGGCTTTTCTTTCTGGAAACGCCCCTTCTAGACCAAGCTCTGCCCACTTGGTGAAGTACTCGGTTGCTACCAGGATGAACTTGTTCTGTTTGACAGGCCTACTATATCAAAAGCCGGACCAGCTATATCAAAAGCGCGCGCGCGCGCCCACATCGAGAATGGCCAGGGAGCCACAGTGGCTTGCTGTTCGGAGGATGCACCGGAGCATGGATCTGACCGCAAAGATGACAAAGAATCAGGCTGCATCTCTTGATGCGCTTTGTCGGCGCAGTCAGCCTCCATGGTGGGCCAGTAGTATCCACGTCTACGAATCATCTTTGACATTCACTGGGCATTGATGTGACCTCCACAGTATATTCCCCATAGCGTGCATCTCTGTTCACACGGTTTGAGCCTCTTCATAAGTGACACATCAGAGCTCCCTCCCGGTGAATGACCTTCGGAAGAGTACTCCTCCTCGGCACTTTTGAGTATAAGCGGCAAATATACAAGCTGATTGCTTCAATGTCGGGAATGATGGTCGCGTCGACAATGTAGTTCTGAATGTCGTAGAACCAGGGGTTGTCGTCTTCTACCTGACGTGCGTTGAAACAAGACTCCAGGCGGTTCACCTTGTCATCTTCTATCTCCTGCTTGAGGTTCACTATCCAAGGTTCCTTTGTCCTTCCGGAAAAGAAAGCGAAGAGGCGCGCGGAGGCCAGTGCATCTGCTATCATGTTCCCTGCTCGTGGAATATACAAAAGTTTCTGATAGCACTGGGATGACTGCCTTGAATTGCCAACTGCCTGAAGATGTCTTTGTAGAGCTCCAGCCTTTGGTGCCAGAGTCTTGTACTTGTTCTTCATTTGTCTCAAGATCAACTGACTATCTCCAATCTGCTTGAGCTGGGTGGCTCCCAATTCGAGGGCCAGATGCTTATGTGTGGTTAAGGGATAAGAGCCTCGTACTCTGCGACGTTGCACTATACGGAAGAAGCCTTGGAAGGGAACTCGCCGGCCCAGCCGCTTGATGGCTCGTGGAATGACGACTCCTTCGGGCGTGTGCTGCGCGATGCCAATTCCTGTTCCACCCCTTGACAATTTAGTGCCCCGTCGAAAGAGAATGTCCATGTCTTATTGTCGCTTGCCTCTTTGATCCTCTTCATATTCGTCTCGCCCCTTTCCCCGCGGAACGCTTTCAGGCGAGAATTGGATCTCTTCATCTGGAAAATCCTCACTGGTTGAGAATCCGGTTTCTTGGCCAGCTGATCATAGATGGCTTGAGCTTTGATTGCTTTCTGAGTCACGAACTTGAGATCAAATTCGCTCAACAAGAGTTGCCAACGCGCCAGTCGCTTATGTCGGTCATATAGAACATACCAACCCTGGCTTTTCGTTCTTCTCTACGGCTGACTCTTTGGCATGCCTGAAACGGGTCCATCTTTGCGATATAATGCACCTGATGGGCGAGAAAGTAGTGCCGCAGCGTGAAGCCCACACCAAGGCGCCCGCAATGCTTCTCATGAGTAGTCTCATTTCTTTCTACGTCCAGGAATGTCCTACTCAAGTCAGACACTGCTTTTTCTGTTCTTCCATCTTCGTCGTGCTGGGCTAGCACTACTCCGATTTCATCTTCCAAAACAGCTAGGTAGAGCAGCAATGGCCTGTCTGGTACTGGAGCTTAGCCGCGCGGGTTCATCAGATATTGATTCAGATCGTCGAACGCCTGTCCTATCCTATACGCCGAAAAGCTGTCCCATACTCACTCCTTTCCTGCGCGCTTGAAGCAGCTCATCAACTTGTTTGTATTCTTCCTGCTGCATCTTTCCGATTGTTGTGAGATGAACCTCCGGATGAATTGCAGACGCCCTTGCGCCTACCCACCTCGGAGTTCTTTGATGTTCTGCGGGTTCTTAGTGCGATAGCTTTGGCCTTGAGTGGGTCGACCTCGATTCCTCGCTGACTGACAATGAAGCCCAGGAGCTTACCAGATGTCACTCCGAACACGCATTTCTTTGGATGAATCTTGAGGTTGTATTTCCGCGCAAAACTATGGGCCGGCCGCAATCTTAGTGCAGATTTATTGTGGGAGGAGTGGCTGCTGGCCTTCTCTTGTTCTTGACTTGACCAAGACATTGTCCACGTAGACCTCCATGCAATCATGCATCATGTCATGGAAAAGACCCAGAATTGCTCGCTGGTAGCATGTGTGTACTACCGGGAGACAAAAATGACCATAGCAAAGCCAGGAGAACCTGAACTGATAAGAAAGGGGATGAAGCAAAAGGATGGGCGAATGTGCCGTGTCAGCTTTGAAAGCACACAAGATGTTTTTGTCATAACGGGTGCACAGCGTATCCGACGAGCGTGGTGAAGGCTCCATCTTCGCAGACGCGATTGGAGGACTTGGATGTAGTTCAAGAGTTTCCAGATCATCTCCCTGGATTGCCTCCACATAGAGAGATCGAGTTTAGCCACTATCAAAGGTTGATGTCAGGTACATCTGCGATATCAAAGGCACCATACAGGATGGCACCAGCTCTGCTTTAGGAACTGAGGAAGCAATGACAAGAGTGAATGGACAGGGGATGAATTCGACCGAGTGTCTCACCTTGGATTGGGGAACATCTGTGTGATTCGTTCCAAATCAGGATGGGTCTATGAGGATGTGCATTGACTATAGGATGCGCGCATAAAGTGACAGTAAAAAAAAAGATCCTTGACAACGCCCTGCCATTTCTGACTTGTTTGATCAACGGTTACAGTAAGCAGCCAATGTCTTCTCCAAGAGGGATTTGCGCTCTGGATACCCTGAATTAAGGATCAAGGATGTTCCGAAGACAGCATGAAGGACGAGGGCATTCTGAATTTCTTGTCATGCTTTTTGGCTGCAGCATTGATGGATTTGATCAACCGTGTGTTTAGGCAATTTATGGATCAGTTTCTCATTGTGTTTGTGGATGACATGATCATCTATTCACTCAATAGTGTGTCCGGTTATTAATCATAGTCGAGGATCATTTGAGGATTGTATTAGAGACTCTGAGGAAGCTTTGATGCTCAGTTCTCGAAGTGTGAATTCCGGTCCAGCTGGAACAGGTTCTGTTTATTGGGCACATTATGTCGTCGGATGGGCAAAGGTATATGCTGTGATGCAATGGAAACAGCCGGCCGAAGAATGTTTCTGAAATTCGGAGTTTCCTTGGTCTTGCCAGTTATGACAGGAGATGAATGAAGGACTTCTCGAAGCTTCCGAAGATAGTAGTTCCCTTGACAAAGTGATTGATAAAGGGAGTTCAATTTGAATGGAGCAGGAAATGGGATGGAACAGCGCATAATGGTACATGAGTAGAAGCTGATAGAAGACCTAGTGGAATGGAAGTGGGAAAATGTGACAATGGATTTTGTGACAGGACTGCCTAAGACCAAGAATCAACATGATGCAGTATGGGTGATTGTGGATAGGCTCACTCACTCAGCACACTTTTGAGCTATTCCCATTGGAAAGCCGGCGCCCAACTGTTGCACTATTGAGGAGATTGTCAGATTGCATGGAGTCCCTGTGTCTATCATTTGGGTCAGAAATTCCATACTGCTTTGAACCCGCAGACGGATGGCCAGTCAGAGAGGACTATTCAGACACGGGAAGATCTGTTGAGGGCGTAGCTTGGACTTCCAGTTGGGATGAGCACCTTCCATTAGTTGAGTTCGCCTACAACAACAGTGATCATGCGAGAGCGTATTCGGATGACACTTGATGAGGCTTTGTATGGAAGGCCATGCGGATCACCCTTGTGCTGGAGTGATGTAGGCGAGAGGCAGTGACTTGGTCCAGAGGGACGAGTGACAGAGAAAGTGGAGTTCATCCAGAAATGATTGACTACAGCTCAGAATAGACAAAAGAGTGATGAGATCGCGCGTCAGTTTCATTTGTCAATTGGACACTTGTTTTTTCTCATTTATCCTATGTCGGGGATCATGAGATGAAGGCGCGCAGAAAGGAACGAACAATTGCGCACACTTTCTTGGACCTTTTGAGATTGAGGCTTGAACCGGTTGCTGACAAATGAGCTTTGCCACTGCAGTACATTGCATAATGTCTTCTATGTATCCATGTTGAGAAAGCACGAACACGTCATTGACATTAATGCACCTGAGATTCGAAAGGATCTGACATATGAGGAGAGGCCAATGGATCTTTCGCAACTCCGAGTTCACCACTTCAATAACAAGAGTGTCCCTATAGTGGAGGTTCGTTGGCAACGCCATGAACATGTCACATGGGAGCGAGAGGTGCGCGAATTCTCCTTCACTTTTTGGTGAGTTTCCCCAGTTTCCCTATTTCAAGCTAATAGCTTTCGAGGACTCAATTGTTTTCTAAGAAAAAGCTGAAGAAGATCATTATTGAAGAAGTTCATAGTGTTCAATGATAATAAGCAAGTCATATAGGGCGGGCGGGTTCGCCTATCAGTTGCTTGTGTGTTTGTCGATTTTGCAAGTTCAAAAACACCAATCAAGATCATATTAGATAACAAATGGGTCTGGCACACACTATTGGCTCTTTTGAGCATACGACCCTTGAAACGGATGACTGGCTCTTTGAAGCAATGATTGACTATTGAAAAGGATGACACCTCAGGTCAACTTCTTCCTCTCGAGAAAGGACAAGATCATCAGATGGGACTGCAGTGGACTGACTACCCTCAGTAGTGGAGGAAACAGGCCCATTTCCAAATCCCAACACTTGTCTGAGCTGTGATTGTTGCGACTACAGTGAGAGCACGAACGAGTACCACGTCTACGACCACTACTTCGGCCTTCCCCTGAATGACGACCGCGGGTTCCCACAGAGAGCTTTGCAGTACTATCGCTCCTTTTTCGAATTGCCGGAGGTGCTTATGGATGACAAGCTCGATGTCATATTGAAACGCTGAAGACGAGAGAACGCACTATGCGCGCGGGGAAGGTACAGTATCACTAGCAAGCAGTTGACTACTCACATTATCATAGTCAAAATGGCGTCAAAAAACACTGAACAACTTTTCATTCCTCCCGTTGCTTCTGGATATCCGCAGATAGTGGCTGATAGATATTCAACTCTTCCCACATGCGCGCCTTTCAGAGTAGCGTAATAGTCACTCAAGAACGATGACCTTGTTGTAGGCTCAAAAGATTTGAATCAAGCTCGTCAACCCGTGTCATCTTATTATCATGAGAGTACATCTCTCGAAGAGCGTCCCAAATCTTGCAGTCTTTAGAAAGACGACATTTGCACTGATCCATACGGCTGGAGTGAGAAGCATCACACAAGAGTCATCTTGAAACCAGCTTGTACTATATTCATTCGACTTTGCATATGTTTCTGTTATAGTCGTTTGGCAACCCGGCTGCGTGACCGAGGTGCGAAGCATTGGCGTGTACTTCTGTTCAAGCGTGGATGTCATCGTGTCAGGAATCCAGGGATTCGTACCTATTTGATACTGGTGGATAACTACCTTGTTCTGGTCCTTGCCGGTGTCAGGACAAGTGTCGTTTCCGTCATTCAAGACGGATGATGATTGTATTTGACCGGATACCAAATCCCTTGGTGGCAGGTTGTCGGAGTTTCAAGAATGTTTCGGGGCTTGATAACCATTGTAGCGTGCGGGTTTCCCGGGATTACGGTGTGAAACTACTTCATTTATCAGGGTTGCGCTTTTTGGGGTGGGGGGAATTTCACGAAATGTCAGGGGCGCGCGTTTTGGTGTCATATTGGGTAGATTTCGGGTGTCCTGCGACCTACTGTAGACTCTGGGGTTCAGGTCGGAATGTGATTGGGTCACTTGAAGTCAAAGGCGTGTTTGTAGTGTGGGGCCCACCCGAGGGTTTCTCTGCGATCAGTGACGGATTGATCACTTGTGTGCGTGTGCAGATGTATATGAAATGCAATGAACTCTATGGAATGCAAGATGCATGCGAAGCAAGAAAGGCCATGGCAATTGGAAGACCAAAAAGAGGCCGGATTCCAATGTCTCATTTCTGGGTCCGGTCCAATGGAAGGAATCAAATAGAGATTTTCACTTTCGACCTGAGATTGAGATTGTGAATACGAGATAGAAGGATCAGTACTACAAGCATTACTACACCTTTGATCGTTCAATATCGATTGTTTGTTGAACCCACGCATTCAAGTCTCATACTCAAACGGGATCAAAGAGTTTCATCAAACGGGTTTTTGGCGGAACAAAATGTGAGTGAAAGATCCCACTGAATCTCAAAAAGAATGAGAATGATTGATCTCTCTCAATTCAAAAGGTTGATGTCGTTTCATTGATTTCTCCTAATTCAATTGTCATTTTGTGATGAAAAAGAAAGAGAAGTGAGACGAGAATCCCGCATCCATGTGGAAGCTGAATGGCCAACTCAACATTGGAAAATGAGTCAGTCCTGCTGGATGCATGTCGGAAGATGAGGGAGAGTAAACTAGGTCTTTTCACCTCGTCAATTATCGTTACAGATATGAACTGAGTGCCATTTGATGAGTCAGATCGAACAAAGGAGAGGGATATGGAAAGAATGAAATAATGAAAGAGGAAGTTATTGCTAGTAGTGAAGACTTGTCACGATCCATTGGTGAATATAAAATCCATGTCCTAGGTCTATCAAAAAACATTCTTTTCGCTAAGCGTATATAATAAAATAGAGTGAAAGGGTCCACCCCGAAACCAAGGGAGTACTAACAGACAGCTGAGTCCTCTCCGAACCGTAGGAGATAGTTGCCCATCATACGGCTCACCAACGGAACTTGCCTCTCAGAGGGGCTCGCTCCGGGCAGGTTCGGATCACTGACAATACACGGCTCTACAACGCAAGGGTTGTTTTTTCATGCACTTTTTTGTCTTTCTATAGCCTCTTCTGACGCACCGAGAACGAGGTTTCTTCGTCTCCTCTGCGCTTTTCCTTGGAGTCCCTCTTCATTCCCCCCTTCATCCCTTTTGTCCTCCCGCCCGCGAGCTTGCTTTTTCTTTGATCTGAACCATCTCTGCCCCGGCTCATAATGGTAGAGTAAATGGACAGAGATCTTTGTAGAGAAGAAAGAGGGGCCAAAGATCTTCCTCTCAAGAGTGCTTCTCGAGGCTGAACTCTCCCCCCGTACCGGAGGAGGAAGGCGGAGTGGGAGGGGATAAGGAGTCAGGATTGAAGACCCCCAACGTGATCTTCTGACAGACACTGGACAGGGGTGACATCTGTCAATGTGTAGAGCCAAGTGTAGTGTGGTGTAGTAGGCACCGTTCCGGCCCCTTCCCGTCCCCTGTATCACTCCATTCGGTACTACGGACCCTCTGCCATCCACTGCAGCAGAGCAGGGGGGCTCCGGGGGGGCTCAGTGTAGTCCTTGGAATGTGCCGGGATTTCATGAAAGATCTTCTTTTTGAGATATCCATACCGTCTATTCATATATCAATCTCACTGTCTCAGCCCCAAATCCTTGATTTGGCCGGGAAAGACTGCACTGCTTTGAGCCTAGGAAGCGAAGGGAAGGAGCTCGGCTGCTTCTCCTCCACATTTGATTTTTGTCCGTAGAGCATGCTTTGCGTGCCATGGGCATCAAAGCTCTACGCCTTTTCCCCATGGATGGGGCGGGGTTGAGCTTCACTTTTGCTCTATGTATTTCCCTCAAGTCAGACTACAATAGAAGGCGGGCGCGAGAAGGGCAAACGAGCAAAAGGTCGAGTGTCCCACATGCTATATCGATTCAAGGGGTCGAGCGCTTCGCACCTCGTTGAGAGTGGTCGACCAATTCCCCCTGACAAGGCACCTCTCCTAGCTTCTCTTGTCGCTTATGTCGGGTGCCCGCGAGACTCACCCGAGTCTTCATCTTCGTCTCGCCTCTTTGCCTTTCAGGCGAGAATTGGTATCAAGGGCTCCTCTGGAGTTGGTCGAGACTCACTCTGTTCTCCTCTCCCGCTGGTCGAGACTCACTAGAGTTCTCCTTGAAGTCTCACTTTGCTTTCCTCTTCTTTCTTCATTAGATGGTTCGGATGGACTTCGCCGTTCTTTCCCAGAATCAATGGAAAGGGCTGTATCACATCGAGATGTCGATTCGTTTTCCACCCCAAATGAGATGGGGAATTTGTCACCGCATGCATTTCCATTCCTCGGACTTTTTCTTCCGTATTCTCTCACATAGCTGCCCGGTTCGCGTTGTTCTAACAACCGACGGGGAGCACCTCAGTATACGATCGCGCGCTGTAACTGGGAGTCCTCTCCCACTGGAGGCCAACTTGAATTCACCAAACCCAGGTTCATCTCGTGTAGTGATTGTGGACTTGTACAAGGATATTGAGTAGACGGTTGATGTATCAGACTCGACCCTGTCTTTCGTAGCATGCATTTCCATCCGTGTCGCAACTGATTCGGTAAGCTACGTGTCCGGTGTACAGAAAACCGCCCGCCTTCGGTCCCCCAATCGTCATTCATGGCAACCTTCCGGCCGCCCAACGACCTATAACGCTAGTCACTACTCCCACTGGGGCTAGGAAGTAAGCCCCACAACCCAAGGCGGCGAAGAACAAATAGAATTTGCTACAAAAGCCGGCTAACGGGGGTATTCCTGCGTATGAAAACATTGTAATGGAGAAGGTCAGGGCCGAAATAGGATTCGTTTTGGCTAGAGCGCCCAAATCCGCTATATATTTGACACGGGTTTGCCGTAATGCTGGAACTATGGCGAATGCATCTATCGTCATTGGTGCATAAATAAAGATACCAATTAGTAATGATTGAATTCCCTCTATGGTTCCACATGAGAAACCAATACAAATATAACCTACATGTCCAATCGAACTATAAGCTAGAGGTCTTTTGATTTTCGTTTGGGCCATGGCGGCCAGTGCTCCTAAAATCATAGAAGCAATGCTGCAGAAAAAGAGGATTTGTTGCAATGTACCGACAGGGGAACCAACAATAGAAAGACGTGACATATTTGCAAAAATAGAAATTTTAGGCGCAATAGAAAGGAATGCTGTCACCGGGGTAGGTGAACCCTCATAGATATCAGGTGCCCACATATAATGAGTCAAAATACTGGGGCTCGGGGGTGAAACCGGGGGGTTGGGGGGTTGACTCGGGGCTCGAGAGAAGGGTCTCTTTCTATGTATTAGACTTCAAGCTCCACAAGTTGTGAATTCGCCGCTGGGTAATGAACACAAAAGGGAACGAGGAATGATCAACGAAACGAAAAAAGTGCTCTCTGAACCGAACATGAAAGTGGTTTTCCATCATCCGGCTGCTCCCGTCACTCCACTCTCGACTTGGATTATATATCCAAAAGGGTCCGCTCTCGGCCATTCCACACGCTGCCGGGAAGAGGCATGGTGATCTGAAGTGGATTCTCTCTTTTTTGTAGTAGATGCCGAACCTGCTGCCGTCTTCTATGCGTGGCGTGTCAAAGCGCGATGAGAAGGGCGGGCGCAGCAGCTACATGGACCCCTTCCTTTCTGTTGTTGCCAGCGCTTTCCCGGGCCGGAATTCTTGATCATCAAAAAGGCAAGCAAAGCCCAAAGGAAGGCTGCAGTACCAATGAAAGAGAGTCAAAGGATGAGTCACCGGGCCTGTCCTTGATATTGCCCGGCCCCTAGTTGCTATAGTAGGGATCGGTCAACGAACTTCCGCCCGCTGCCACCGCCCTTTTCGATTCAAAAACCAATCGCCCCAGTCTATAGGTGCCTTCCCCTCCCTTCAACCGGGGGGTTTGGGATGGTCATCGGTTTCTTTTTTGGAGCAGGAGAAAAAGCCGCATGATGAGAAGTGATTTTTGACAAAAAAGTATCCGCTTTGTGCGGCAGAGATGACAAAAAGAAGAGGGCGCTTTCCTATGTTGCACTGAAAAAAGAACCTCTCTCTGTTCTTCCTCCCGCGCCCGCCTAGCCCGGCCCGCGTCCAAGGGGAAAAGGAACACAGAGGAAGGGACGAAAGCTTGCTCGAAAAGAGAAGGGGGAGAACCGGAAGAAGGTTTGGGGGACGGAATCCATCCATCAACCCGGAAACGAAGTCCGTTCCCTTTCGTCAAGTGGGGGAGGAATGCCGTGCCGGCAAGATCTGGATTGACCCGGATTTGTCTCGGGTTCCACTTTTTGGAACAAAGCAGACGAAGTAGGCTGAATGAAAAAGGAAAGGGACAAGGGCGGTCTAAGCTTGGCGCGAAGGCTGCTGGTTTGAGGGTAGGGTACAGTACTAAAGGTCCTCGGACTTCCAGGCGGTTTGTCTTTTGGGGGATGTGAACCCTTGGATCTCGCCAATACAGCCTCCTATAGTTTTCGTTACCGAGATATCTTTTGGTTTTCCCAGGGATTTCTTGGGTCATCAGCTCCCATGCTGCAAACATACCCCGTTTCGTGCTTTTCTTTCTTTCCTCGTGGGCAGGAAGCACACCAGCATCGTGCGTTGCGTGATTCCACTGTGTTTTTTTGCACTTGACTGGGTGGACAGTTGACCAGAAGAGGAATTCGATTCGCCCGGCCAGCAGGCGGGCGGCATGCTTATCTTGTGTGACAACACTACAGAGCGAGTGGCTCTTCTAGTCGGGCAGCTATGTGATAACACGGAAGAAAAAGCGGCGCTTTTGTGTCACATGCTATGGTCTCAACGCCCTTACGAGGTAGTGATGAGTTTCACGCTTAGCCCGACCCGCGCGCAGTTAGGAAGATTGGCCGCAATCAGAACGGTACCATCCATCCTACCTTACCATCTATATAGGCCGTCCGTTCGTCAGCCGCCCGAAGAGGAACTGCAGTAATCTTGAATAGGGATCCTACAGCGATAAAGAGAATCCCCATCAAAAGACCACTAGATCGAGCACCAGTGATTTCGTATCCGGTCAAAATCTTGGCTAATTGATCAAAGTGGGTAGCTCCAGTAGACCCATAGATCATGGAACAAATAGGGTGGGTAGGCCCAACCACCACAAAACACGTATAGACGCGAACCCCCCTCGTTACCGTACGTGCGACTCTCACCGCATACGGCTCGCACAAAGACTCCATCATCCATTCCGAGCTTTTTCTTCCACCTCTCCAATCCTCGATCAAGGGTCGCCCGCATATGACAAGCGCCTACCCGATGACAAACAGATACTGAAAGCGGCGCATGCAACTGTCTGAAAGTGCCGTAATGGGGCCGTTGCGCATCCTACTTGAGTAGGCAAAGAATCCAATGAGTGACAGCAATAGCCCGAGTTTCTGACTTGATCCAGCAAGCCCCTAATGTATATATATCCGACTTGTCCATCCGCCAATGTGAAAACTTGACTGTTTGAAATTGAAGTAATAAGGGAAATTGAAGTAAGAAGGGCCGAACCGCCAAGGCCGCCATTAGGTTTTTCTTACCGCCCCTTTTCTTGAAAAGCATTCCCATCCGGAAGCGCGCGTATGCGTGTAGTCATATATCCGCCGACAAGATCTGATTGCCCCAAGCCGAGGCCAGAAGCGACTCGCTTCGGTGTTGGGACTAGAGAAGGATGGGGAATCTATAGATCGGGAGAGTGAGAAAACCTCTCTATTCCACCCACATACGAGACAATTGAACTTGTTCTATGACTTTCTGACATCAAAAAGCGCGCGGCAAAGAACAAAGCTCGGTTGGCGTATATACATTAGCTGACGAATGCGTCCTTTCTCTTCTCGGGAGTCGGATCAAAGTGGGAGAGGCAGGATTCGAACCTACGTAGAAAACCTTCAACAGATTTACAGTCTGTCGCTTTTGACCACTCGGCCACTCTCCCCTTCCCAGAGTCAATCCCCCGGGTTGATTAATCATCATCAGGCGGCCTTCGTTCTTCGGAGGAAGGAAACTCCACTCTCCGAGGCGCGTTGTTCTCCTCTCCCGCTGGTCGAGACTCACTTTGTTCTCTCGTCCATAGGAAAGAGTGCTCCGCACCTCGTTAAACCAACATAGCTAACACATTCGTCTCGCCTCTTTCCTTTAAGGCGAGACTCATTGGGTCGACCCTTTGAGTGATGCTGGCAGGGGACATAACGCATAACGGCGCGCGCGCAAGGGTTCATTCTCCTCTTCTTTGGTTTGGCTTCCATTGCCTCAAAGACAAGGACGCCGTCAATCTTTCTCAATTCCATTGAAAGCAAGGGGTGAAGCTGGTACTGAAAGCGAATACCTCGTCCCTACCCAAACCCAGCAAGCCCAATATACAAATACAAGCTGATCACTTGAAAAGCTAGCTCACGAAAGTTTTGAATCCGGAGAAGCTAATGACGGGTTGCCGTAGTCATAAAGGTGACCGCGAGCAGCAAGCGCTTTGGAGCCAGGACCCGCACATGTTTGGAGCGCTCCCGCGCGCGCGTACTCTTCTTCCTCTTCCCTCAATTCAACCGAAAGAAAAGCCATGCTCTGGAAGTACGAGATGCAGTACTGTTTGATTCACTCCGTCCATAAGAAAAAAGGAAAGATCAAATAAGATGAAACACCATTTCGCCCGTTGTGTCATCAAAGTTCATTCTTCTTCTCCTCTCACGAGCAAGAATGGGCGCGCGCCTTGTCTAAGGCGGGGCGGGCAACTACGCGAGCTCAAAGACCACATTTCCTATTTCTTTGTCCCCGGATCTATGTTTCTTCTGTCTCCTCCGTCTCCCCGCTGTTCCCAAGGACTAGCAGAATCGAAATAGCGAAATTCTTGGGTCATCTCAATGGGTTCAGAAACCACACGTTTCTCTGGATCATCATAGCGTACTTCCACATATCCACTCAAAGGAAAGTCTTTTCGTAATGGATGACCCTCGAAACCATAATCTGTTGATATACGGCGTAGATCCGGATGATTGATAGAAGAAATACCAGACATATCCCATACTTCTCGCTCCCACCGGCCGGCTGATGGAAATGGACTGACTACCGGAGATATTCGTGTTACTTCATCTGCACTTGTTTGTACACGAATGCGTGAGTTATACCGAGTACTCAGTAAATTATGGACCACTTCAAATCTTCGTTTTCGAGAGGGATGATCAACTCCGCAAATATCGATCGAAACTTGAACCCGTGTATAGGTATGAAATTTGAGAAAGCACAACAATGGAAATGGGTAGTCCGTATTGGTATCAGATCTATACCCATGTTCCGATCTTTCCATTTTCTGTATCCATTTCTTGGGCAAAGTCTCCCAACTATATTGAAAAAGAAATTGATTATCCATCAATCTACAGAAAGCATTTTTGTTCTGCTTCTTGCTCCCCAAATGAAGAAAGACTTGTCGGAAATCGCCGGTTGGGTTGGTCCGACTAAGAAAGGCATGGGAGTGGAGGCAAAGCGCCTACTCGACCGCTCGTTTGACCATGGGTGGAGAAAAGCGGAGAACGAGAGTTCGGCTCTCCCGATAGGACGAGAAGAGCTTGACCGAGTTCAATCAAGATTGTCTGTCCCCCTAGAAAGATCCCTCACTGCGCACTTCATAGAGTTCTGTATCCATGAGAGACTGCAGTGTTCATTGCAGACCTTTTCATATAGAATCCGAATGAAAAACAGATACTGAAAGTGTAGCAGCCGCGCGCGCCTTCTTTGAATCCAACGAGTGACAGCGATAGCCCGAGTTTATGATTTGATCCGGCAAGCCCCTAATGTATATAGATTCGATTTGTCCATCCTCAATTCATTTGAAGTCTCTATTTGGAATCCTTCTTCTTTCTTTCCCTCCAATAACGAGAAGTAGAATCTACCTACTCCCTCAACCTATTGGTCTTCGTCCCTTTCCATTCAGTCGATCCAGCTTGTGATCCATAAGCACCGGTATCAGCTATAGCATATCCATCAACCGATACTCACTGCAGTAGAGAAAGACCCGGAGAAAAAGATAGGCATATCTGTCGATGATGACGGGAAGAGTACCGACAGCACCAGTAGCATCCCTTCCAGTTCCATGCCGAGAGCCACCAGGACCTAGTTCTCAGAAAGGCCCCTACTGTGGCATGGCAACTGAGATGCCTTGATGATCATGGGCGTGATCCATGGCCGATGTTGGCGTTGAGTAGTATCTGTTTAAGCGCGCACCCCCTGACACTTGAAGATCGATATTGAGTGATATATCCTGTGACATACGGATTTGGGCGGGTTCCGGGACAGATGAATAACCATTGGATTGAGTAGCTATAGCAGATCCATTTAGAGATCGGAAGCCCATTCTAGGTACACTGATTTGAGTGGCAACTGCCCGGTAGCTCAACACCTCTGCTAAGAAGAAAAGATGTGGAGATAGGCAAGAAATGATAACGCAAATTGAAATCACCCCCGGCCGGAAATCTATATAGAATGTCTAGATATGATAATGATATGTAATCAGTTCGCGTGTCGTCTGAGAATTCTCATATACAATCAATGCTAACTAGATGTCAAACGTTTCATGTTCAATGCCTAGGAGCCCCCTAGTGGTTATGGTTTGTGGGGAGAAGATCATGAAGGGGAGGAAGATGAGAAGATTGAGAATGGTTGTTGAGTGGCCCGAGTTGCCCGAGTGGGTTGAAGGAGAGAATCTCGTGACGTTATGTTGGTTCTAGCTGCCACCTTAGCTGCCACCGCTGCCACCGCCCTTTTTCTCTTTCCGGATTCGCGAAGAGCAGCACGAATCTTCACGGCACATTTGCAATCAAAACGTGTGCGCAAAAAGCGGACTAGAGAAGAAACTGACCCACAGTGGGTAGCTACTCCCTTCTCAGTTCTTAGACCACTCCTTGAACGCGCCTCTGGATGGGCACCTACGTCAATCATCTATGCGCGCCTTGATATTCGTCTCGCCTCTTTGCGCACCCTTTCAGGCGAGACTTCATTGCCCAAGAGGTTCTCTTTTTTTGGAGCAGTTCTCAGTCACTCTGAGGTGCGTGCTTTCGGAGGACATTCGTCTTATGCGTTATGTCCCCGGGTTATGCGGGCAACAAACATAAGGCGCTCTGTTCATTCTTGATAGAAAGCGACCTGCTTTCGCCCGCCCATAGTGAGGCTCGACCGCTGAGCCCCGCCCCCTTGATCCACCAGCCGGCAGGGGAGCTCCCTATGATTGAGCAGTTGACAAACTTGATTTGCGTCTTCTATGACTGGCGCCAAGTAGTAAGGGCAGCGGCAGCTGTGATTTGATCCCAATGAGTCTCGCCCGGCAAGCGCGGGGAAAGGGGCGAGACGAAGAGGAAGGGAAAAGGGAATGGCTTTTTTCTCCAGCTGCTAGCTTTGCCTCTCCTCCCAGCTTCCGGGCATTTGGCTTTTGTGTAGCATTTGTTGTGCGTGCTTTCTGATGGTGCCTTATCCAGGTGCAGCTTCAACATCAACCTTCGGCGGGGGTTGGGAAATAGACGCACGGAGATTGGTTTGCTTGGTGAGGTCACCGTTGGCTTGATGATCAGACGAATCCTGTCCTCGCAGGCGATGATGATTGGTTGCGAACCAACATCTGAGGAACACGGTGTACCTCTGGCTCCAAGGTATGTAATGTCATTATAGATGGAGGAAGCAGTTCCAATATGGGCAAACGCCAAAGAGAGAGTAGAGAAGTTGAAGAACGAAAAGCATCCCGCGCGCACCTTTTCTAGTGGCTGAAAAGATCCCCAGGTTGAATAAAGGGAGGGCTTTCAGTAAATAGAGGTGGTTGCCGCCACGCCACGCCACATAGTACGATTGGGTCATTCGTAACCAGAGCAATAACCGATGCTACTACAGCAAGAACCGAAAGAACCGATGCTACAGCATCAACTACTGCTATATGTGCCGGCCCCACACGCTGCTTTGTTTCACAAGCATCACCTTTCCTTTCTTTTCCCAGTTCACCTACTCCAAACACGAAGAATGTGAAGGATGGCAAGATTCTTGGAAAAGTCAGCTACATCACCACTTTGGAAGGAGGATCGGGAACCAGGCACGCACCTCCGCGTCCCGGCTCCACTGACAGGTTCTGTTCTATTGACATGACACCGTCCACCCGAGTCATCCCGTACTCCAAAAAAGAAGAGGTGAGATCCTACGAGTGGGACGGATCTACCTGGCCGACGGTGCCAATGTCAAGTGGTTCCCCGAAATGGGCGTTGGAATATGCTCTACCGTGGATATTGCCTTGAAACAGTACCTAACTAGACTTTCACTACTGCTGTTTCATCAACTACAGCAATATCAGATGTAGCGCATTCTTCCGTGCTCTTTCGCATATCTTCACAGGCATCTCAGTTGCCATGCCACAGTAGGCAGATAGCAGTTCTCCAGACTGAGTATATGGAGTAGACACCAATCCTTGAATCACAACATCACGTACATAATGGCAATCAACCTCAAGATGCTTGGTACGCTCATGAAACATTGGATTCTTAGCTATCAAAATAGCGGCTTGATTGTCCTTAACCACATAAGCATAGGCATAGGGGTCTCAGCTCCGGCAGCCTAGTTCGGTAAGGACAACCACATCATTTCACACGCTTATACTACTGGCAGGCACGCAAAAACTGATATTACCAAAAAGCTTAGGCCATAGACCGGTACTCTGCTTCAGCACTAGATCTGGACACCACATTCAGTTTCAGACTTCTCCAAGTGACGCCGATTGCCACCAACGTCAGTGCAGAAACCTTCATCTTCGTCTCGCCTCTTTGCGCACCTTTCAGGCGAGACTTCATTGATGTAGACTTTCTGGGGTTGGCGCAAGGGTTTGTCCCCGGCATCACCTGAGCTTTCACCATATACATCGGAAGCCTCCACTTTGTTGTGACCATTTTGTAGCATATTGTACAACAGCCCTTTCCAGGTTCACCTTTCATATAGGCAAGTACACGAAGTGCACTTAGCCAATGCACCTGTTTGGGTTCATGCATGAACTGACTAAGTAACCCAACTGCATGTGCAATAGCCGGGTCTGGTGACATTGAGATAAAGAAGCTTTCCGATCCTTCTTCTATTGGCATGGCAGTCAAAAGCAATGCCAACCTCCAAGGAAGACTTCCACATCCTCTGACAAAGGTAGCACCTATAGCCGAGCTCCGTTCCCCAGCTCGTGGCCATCACTAACTGGTCAAGTGCTCAGCCCGCCAAATCAGTATCTATTTGAATGACGAATTCCAACTTCTTGACTCCAAAGCCGAAACCTGCAACCTGACTATGATGGTCCTTCGGGTCCGGCACTTTCTTGATCAGGGAGGACCCAGGAGCGGCGCTTTCTTTTGCCTCCCAACCAACTGCGCAAACGAAACAGATAACAAACAGTGCGGCCTTTGCAAACAGCCGATGACGATAGAACTTGCAAACAAGAGGACGAGTCACGCTCACCTCACTCAAAGAGATCTGATTTGCAAAACCCGAGGTTCACCTGCCGGTTATGCGGGCAACCAACATAATGCATAACGAGATCCGGAAGAGATACGTAACCAAAATGGGGTGGGTGTTTTTGAGCTGTCTATTATCTATCTACAGGAAGAATGCAAACAAGAATACAGAAAGGAGGAGCACTCTCGCCCTGCTCATCAGTAGGGGGTCTCCTAGCTTATATTACAAGTCAGTAGGTGGCCTCCGGCACTGCGTCATCAGAAGGGAGTCACTGCTACAGCACCACCAGCACCGGCGGGGGCGAGTCACGGACCCACTACTCCGGCAAGGAAGGTGCTCTGCTTCCTGCTTCCCTTTTCATTTGGAACGAACAGATCTCTGAGCAGATCGTTCACCGGTCAGTGAGTAAAGAGCAGCAGGAGGATGTGCGCTACCTTCAGACTGCCCTCGGGACCGGTTTATGGATGAGTACTCTGGGAGCAGCGATGCTATAGACGCCGGCAGCATGGCGAGCACCCGATCCCTACAACTCATAATCGCATCGTGCAAGTCTACGGCTACCGCCTTGTATCGATCACCACGCTCCTTGTAGCGCTGAGTTCTCTACACCCCAGATCTTGGCGTCGCGTGCCTGGAGCCAATGAAGTCTCGCCTGAAAGGCGCGCAAAGAGGCGAGACGAAGATTCAGGGCAACCGACGTCACTCTGGAAAGGGAAAGGAAAAAGCGCACGCGCATTTCTAATCAAGAGTGGAGAAACAGACAACGGGTTGATACGCTATCTCTCTCATCCGGGGGTTCAATTGCTCGGTCTGCAAAGCGCTCACTTCGTTCTTCCATAGGAAAGAGTGCTTCGCACCTCTCCTTATATTACGGGACTCACTTTCGTTCTCTCGACCATAGGAAAGAGCGCTCCGAGGTTGGGGGCTCCTGCCGCTTATGTCGGGTGCCCGCGAGACTCACTCAAGTTCTCCTCTCCCGCTGGTCTCCCTCTCGTTCTCCTCTCCCGTTGGTCTCCCTCTCGTTCTCTCGACCATAGGAAAGAGTGCTCCGCACCTTGACTAGCAGATCTCTGAGGGAGAGAGGGGCCAGGCTGATCAACCAAAGGCGCTACCACCTTGATCTTCTAGTATGAAAGGGACCCTGATATCTATGATCTGCAAGAAGTCAAACAAGGTGACGGGCTGAATAGACCAACTCAAGCAAAGAAAGGTGCTAAAGTAGAGGGGCGAAGCCCCGGATCCACTCCTGTACATCTGACATGTGACAATTTCCCTGTGCCTGCAAGCAAACGATGAACCAGTCAAGCAGCAAGCGACCTGCCGGCCGTTGACAGTCTCATCCTGGTCAAGCAAAATCAATAGATGGACGAAAAGCAACCCCCCTTAATCACAAGTTATGTCGGTTGCCAGGGCTTCATCTTCGTCTCGCCTCTTTGCGCGCCTTTCAGGCGAGACTTCATTGGCTCCAGGTCCGCTATCTTCTCCTCGTATTGCCGCAGCCGGGTCCGCGCCTCCTCTAGCTCTGCCACCAATGCAACCGTATCGGGAGGCGGGTGAGACTAGACTTCAGGTCGAAGGCTGACAACAAAAGACATCAGTCACGAGTGACGTGCAGAAATGTGCCGTGAAGTCAATACATGTTCAACGATAGACTGAAGACGAGCAAGCTCCTCCTGGACGTGAGCGTAGTCCCTCTGCAAATACTCCAACTGCTCCCGCCCTATTGAGTCAGACTCCTGGCAAATACGAAACAACCAAATCTCAATTCACACACGCAGGTATTGAATCTATTTGCACTCACACGAATTTCAACACTGACCAGCTGCTGCGTCAGATGCGTGATGGACTCCCGGAGTCTTGTAATAGAACATCCATGCGCAGCAAATCCTCCGGGAAGTGGGCACACCCATGGGGAGGTTGGAGCGCGCAAAGAAGCGCCAAAGAGCGCGCGGTGAAACGTTGTGTTTGATGGCGAAGCGCGAGGAAAAGCATCCGCTCTGGCAGCCAGGCAGTCCAAGCCTCCTCCTCTGTTGATAGGGCGCCTCAGAGATCTCCTCGGTTCCTCCCATCGCCCAGTCCAGGAGGAATGGCCCATAGAGGTCTATCCAAGCCTGGTCGTGAAGACTCGGACCCACCGCCACACTATCGGAGCTCAATCCCCTGTGATGGTGCGGACGAAGTTGCCCGCATAACGAGGAGGAGGAAATGACAGTTGTTCCAGCAGTGGATCCACACGTCACGCGTGAATAGCCACCTGTCACGGACTCTCTCCTCCATGTCATCATGCTCACCCACTGCAGCCGGGGCTGAATGTGACCTGCATATATCAGCATATCTCGCCCGCAGAAAGCGCGTAGAAAGAAGAGAGGCCCGGACAAGGGAAATGCATGATCTATGACATTCACTTTTTTTCACCTTAACATCCACCGCCCTGACACTCATTCCTGACTCATTCCTGACTCATGCCTACTCAGGCCTACTCAGGCCTACTCAGGCCAATTCTCGCCTGAAAGGGTGCGCAAAGAGGTGAGACGAATATGAAGACTCATGAGTTTGATCAGCCCCATAGGCGCGCCTACTTATCAGAGCATAGATCTTGTTAACTATGCGCGCCTGACATAGTAGGTAGAGTGATTTTCTGTGCGCTTTTCCTTTGCATCAATCTCTTATGCCGGAGAATTGGTGCCTCAATCATGCCGGCGCATTGCCAGAGGTAGCGTGACGTTGTTCTAAGCCAGGCGCGAAAAGAGATTTGACGTGTCTCAGCAAGAAGGCTTCTTTCACTTTGGAGCTAAGCGTATATGCGCCATAACATCTCTTCTTTCGCGCCGCGCTTCTTGTATTTCCCTCTTGACTGAGCCCTGCATCACTTTGGTGGGACAGGGATCTCCGCCCGTCCACTGGGACCTTGGTATAGGGAAGGATGTACTCAAGCCGTTAGGTCCGAGTCTACTTCTTACCTAGTACTCAAGGACTTGGGGTTTTGGTCTGCCGGAGCTACCCACTTTGATCAATGCCGCGGTGTGCCCCAGCTTGCACTTAGCTCCATAGGTTTCTTCCTAGCTGGAGGTTGTGGTTGGAAGTGACACAAAAACGCTCGGCCTTCATCTTCGTCTCGCCTCTTTGCGCACCCTTTCAGGCGAGACTTCATTGGAGAATCTTCCCTTGACGTATAAGAGTCTACAAGGGAAGCGGGAGGTGCATGTTGAGTCTTCTATGATCTGATTATATGGCGAATAGCTTCTTGAGTATACGCTTCTTGCCGCCCGCTTTTCTTCTTGCCTACCTAGCTCAGCCCTGCATCACTTTGGGCGCTGGGATTTTGACACTTTGGGCGCGCGCTTAGTAGCCGCCCCCTATTTGTAGGATACAATATAAACGCGGGAGATGTTCACAGGGGCCCTTGGTATGAGCGAACACTCACTATTATGTCATTTCCAATAATCACTTCAATCGTTGGAGTTTCGCCCGCCGTATTGGACTGAGCTTTTGAGTGTGCCGTTTATGCTTCGTGCCGTTTAGGCGCGCCTTGTTTCGCCATGGTTGGACTTGATGTTTCGCACCCAATGAGTCTCGCCCGGCAAGCGCGGGGAAAGGGGCGAGACGAATAGGAAGCTACAGGCGCCGTTGCTTAGTTTCAGTTTCGCTTATGCGCCCGTTTATGCTTCGCCATAGGTGCGCTTTTGTTTGCTTGTTTGTTTCACGGCTTCTTTTCGCACATTCATTGGACGTTCCATTTTGATAGCTAATGTCAAAAAACCCCAATTTCTGCGCTCCTTTTGTGCCGGTATCAGAACCTTCCTCTTGCTGCTTCAAGTGACTCTCGTCATTCATCGCTCTGCCAGTCTTTGATTTGAGAAGATTGACCTGAGACTCATTTGTGCCAGAAGAAACATGCTTTTTCTTTTTTGATATAGTAGTGCTTCTTGGTCGGCTATATTCAACAACAGCGGGCGTTCAGTACTATTGAAGTCTGATTGGAAGAGCAAGCAGTTTGAAGGCACTATTCTAGTATCAGAGCGAATTGTCTTCTCTTGATAATACGGAACTCAAAGAGAGTGTTTTGCACGGCCATCCGCTTTGCGCTGTGTAACCACAAGACTTGATGCTGATACGGTTGAGTTGGGATTAGTTCTGAGTTCCAATTTGGGCGAGGATGCCATTACTATCAAACCCACAATGTTCAGTGCTTCAGCGATATAAAAACAGGTGCGCCGAAACCTTTCTCATTATCATCTACCGTTTTTGCTTTCGCAACTCTTGAGCTTGACAAATCTTGAGCTGTCCGCGCTCTTTTCCGGGCCTCTCTATAGGCTGATCGATGAGCTGATGCCACCAAATCCGTCTTATGTCTTTCAAGTGTCTGAGGATGCGAGGGATCCCTCCCGAGGTGGAATTTCTTGAGGAATGAGTCTCGCCTCTTTGCGCACCCTTTCAGGCGAGAATTGGGTTTGGTCAATCAAGGCTTTCAGCCTCCCAGTGATCATAGGGGCGCGCGCCGGTTATATTACAAGCAATCTTTCGTGAGCGTCGTCTGTCTCCTTGCATAAGAAGGTTCACTCCGTGCCGTATTTGACCTTCTCCTTACCTCAATGAAGTCTCGCCTGAAAGGGCAAAGAGGCGAGACGAAGATTCAGGTGGTCGAATGCTTTGTGGGCACAATTTGGAGATTCCACTTCCAGCCGGAGAGGTTGTCAGCGAGGAGGCAGAGTGTCAAGGAAGAGAAGATGATGATATTCCCGCTTACGTTTCTCTGATGTTTGACTCAATCTTGATCTTTCTTCTATAACATAACTAGCGCAGCGCAATTGAGAAAGCGACCGGGCAATCGCCATTGACAAGCGCTCTTTGAGATCATCGCTTTCCTTCATCTTCGTCTCGCCTCTTTGCGCACCCTTTCAGGCGAGACTTCATTGGATAAGGGATCTTGGGTATGAAGGTTCAGACTCTTCTTTCAAAAAGATGCCACATTTGAGACCCGCATTGACTGGTAATCAAACTAGAGGTGGGGCGAATCAAGATGATTGTCTATCGCTTTGTTCAATGCAATGGAAGCTCTTGCAACCGGTAGGATGAGGATTGGAGGCAAGCTTCATCTTCGTCTCGCCTCTTTGCCTTTCAGGCGAGAATTGGGTGACAGTTTTGAATAGTTGTTCGAGAAGTCAGCGATGGCCCATCTATTGTGTCTCAAGTATCTACCACCCAGTCACCCTGGGTAGGGAAAACCCTGAGTGGTAGTTGGAAGCAGGCAAGGAAAAGGTCAAGTACTTGACTGACATAGAGTGGGGTGGGAAGAGCGGGGGACGATCAGCCTATAGAGTACGTCGCTATAAAGTGTGGCAGCATGGCGGCGGAAACCAAGAAGACTGTTTGCTCCTTCATCTTCGTCTCGCCTCTTTGCCTTTCAGGCGAGACTTCATTGCCCGATCAAGAAGCTGATAGTTGTGGTACCAACGCACAAGTAGTCCTAGTTCCCACGTTCAACGGCTCTTCCTATTCGTCTCGCCCCTTTCCCCGCGCTTGCCGGGCGAGACTCATTGGGTAGTAGGCAGCCGCTTCCTTCTATTACAGGGCTTCATCCGCCGTTATATTACGCCCGTTCATTCGGTTGGTTTCAGTTCCATCATCTGGAGGTCTAGTGAGCGTATATACCTCCTTCGCCTCCGGCTTGTAGGCTTGTGAGCTTCGCTACCTCTGCTCTGGAAGCTGCTTATGCCGCCTGTCAGCGGGGTAGGCTAGAGGGCCAACCTAGAACTCTCAAGCGAGAACAAGTCTTTCCTGACCTCCGTTGATTGCCCGGCGACTCGTCCCAGAGCTCTTTTTGCTAGCGGCATTTGAATCTCGTATGAGGAGGCCTTTGCCCGGCTGAGCCTCGGACTTGAGAGAGACAAGCGCAAGATGAAAGCGGTCAATGAGACTATGTGATTCTTCCTCTTCGTCTCGCCCCTTTCCCCGCGCTTGCCGGGCGAGACTCATTGGTCAGTGAAGCATAATCAAACATAACGCCATGGACAAGAGTAACCGGATGGTTCTCACCAACTTGTCAGTCGTGCCCCTTGACGACTTTCAGGTGATATTGGGCATGTAGTTCTGGCAGCCAAGGCAGTTCCGTTTTGAGCTTACCAACAAACATTTGAGTGAGCCAATTCTCGCCTGAAAGGGTGCGCAAAGAGGCGAGACGAAGATGAAGCATTTTTGATCTCATAAGCGCGCTAGGTCTCCCATTTTGGATGAGACAAACTTCGTTCATGCAGAGAAGACGCCGACAGAGACCACCTGCCGGAAACAGAATGCATAACGAGGTGCGGAGCACTCTTTCCTATGGTCGAGAGAACAAAGTGAGTCTCGACTGCGCACAAAGGAGAGGTGCGAAGCACTCTTTCCTATGGACGAGAGAACGAGAGTGAGTCTCGAAAGAGAGCTAGGAGCCCCCAACCTCGGAGCGCTCTTTCCTATGGTCGAGAGAACAAAGTGAGTCTCGCAAGATAAGTAGGAGAGGTGCGAAGCGCTCTTTCCGGCTGCTTGGGTGCCAGATCGTTCGCACCTTGCGGACGCCGTTATGCGTTATGTCGCCGCTCAAGGGCGATCATCGCATCGAGCTCGAGCCAGGGGCCAAGCCACCTGCACCATCATTTTGCAAAAAAGAGAGCATAAAGAGCATTGCACTAAAAGAGAAAAGCGAAGGAATTGCAAAAAAGAGCGAGCCCTGATTACTAGTTAACCTGCCGCATTGTATGTCAACCGTGGCACGCACCTTTGATTGATCAAACTCATGCGTCCTACCGGAAATAGCGCAAATTCAATCTCACATCCTTCGCCATCAAACACAAGGGTGACGACTTGCTGCCACTTGTCATATCACCTTTGGCATCCTATATCGCGCCCAGCGGTTCAAGCCAAAGAATGACTAATGCGCCATGGTGACAATACATAAGAGCAAGCGTCAACTAGGATCGCGCCCGCCCGCCCCTTTTTTGATCTTGTCAACTTCCTGCTCTGCGTCATTGGAATATGATACACGAACGGCTCTCTTTCGACAACGCCTAGTTCTATGCATCGCATCGGTGTGATGTAGAAGAGTGAAGAAAAAGCGCGGGAATTGGAATGCACACATGTGGCACCAGAATGAGGATGTGCCAGCAAATGCTGCTTTCGCCCTGCCACTGCTCTGTCCCCGCTCTTTGAGTGCTTTTGAGCCATCCGCATCATCTCTTCCCCATTACGGGCTTCCTATTCGTCTCGCCCCTTTCCCCGCGCTTGCCGGGCGAGACTCATTGGGCGAAAAAGTGTGTGTGCGTGTTTTCGCGGAAGAAAAATCGGTCTATAACTCCACTCTTCGGCCGAACCGGCGGGGGCAGGATTCGAACCTGCCGTCTTCGGGTCATGAGCCCGATGAGTCGACCAATTCCTCTACCCCGCTTGGGATCAAGGGCTTCCCTCCAAACCTTTCCCCCCGCCCCAACGTTGTTGTACGGTACAAACAAAGCCGTTGAGTCCCTCAGTTCCATTTCTTTTAGTACGAGATCGCTGAACACCTCGCGGTGCTTACACCTCTCGCCTATCGAAGTTCTGTTCAAAAACCTCGTATGAGAACTTGTATAGAGAAGGATTTCCCGCAGCGCAGCAGTTCTTCCATACCAACTTAGCTTCCCGGCGCTGCTATTGGCATAACAACCGGTATACAAGGGGTTGGCCCAACCCAGTCCTCTCGTACTAGGGTTGGCTCCTCGCAGTTCTCCCTTTCACACCATTAGATTAGATCACTTTGCTCACAGTCAGGCAGGCTTATACCATGACGCTCACGACTAGTACTATAGCAACAAAAAAAAGTGTTTGATCGTCGCAGTGACGTTTCAGATTACTTTTCTTGAATAGGCATTTTTGTTTCCTTGATAGCGGGAAGTTCCCCAAAAGTATGAAAGGCTGGGGGACTTTGTACCATCCATTCCAGTGTGGTTTCATTTTGTTCAACAGCCCAAGGACTTGGCACACATCTTTTGTTCTTTCCACTGCTTGAAGTAATTGTGACGATGACAAAAAAACAACGAATTCCAACTACAGATATATAAGAACCAAAACTGCTCAAAGCATTCCATCCGGCGTAAGCATCCGGATAATCTGGAATGCGACGTGGCATACCCGAAAGCCCTAAGAAGTGCATGGGAAAGAAAGTTGGATTAACCCCGAAAAAAGTGATCCAAAAATGGATTTGACCTAAAGTTTCCGGGTATGTCCGACCAAAGATTTTGCCCACCCAATAGTGAAATCCTGCAAATAAAGCAAAAACTGCTCCCATAGAAAGTACATAATGGAAATGTGCAACCGCATAATAAGTATCATGTAGAGCAATGTCGGGACCAGAATTTGCTAGAACTATTCCAGTGAGCCCTCCTATGGTGAATAAAAAGATAGATCCTACTGCAAATAACATGGGTGTTTTGTATTGTATCGAACCTCCCCACATCGTAGCAATCCAACTAAAAATTTTAATTCCAGTAGGAACTGCAATGATCATAGTAGCCGCAGTAAAGTAGGCACGCGTATCAACATCTGAACCCACAGTAAACATATGATGAGCCCGAACCAGAGACCCAAGAACACCTATACTCGTCATGGCATAGATCATGCCTAGATACCCGAAGACTGGTTTTCCCGAAAAGGTCGATACGATATGACTAATAATACCGAATCCGGGCAGAATGGGAATATACACCTCTGGATGACCGAAGAACCGAAAGAGATGCTGGTATAATATGGGGTCGCCCCCTCCAGCAGGATCAGAAAAGGTTGTATTAAAGTTGCGATCGGTTAATAACATTGTAATTGCCCCAGCTAATACTGGAAGTGATAATAAAAGTAGGAATGCTGTCACTAGAACGGACCATACAAAAAGAGGTAACCTATGCATAGTCATTCCAGGTCCACGCATGTTGAAAATCGTTGTGATAAAATTGATAGAACCTAAAATGGATGAAATACCTGATAGATGAAGACTAAAAATGGCTAAATCAACAGCTCCTCCAGAATGGCTGGTAATACCACTTAAGGGCGGATAGACCGTCCACCCAGTGCCGGTACCTACTTCTACTAAGGCTGGGCTTAATAGGAGCAAGAGACTTGGTGGCAACAACCAGAATGAGATATTATTTGATCGTGGAAATGCCATGTCAGGTGCACCTATCAGAATCGGAACAGACCAATTACCAGATCCACCTATCATCGCCGGCATCACCATAAAAAAAATCATTAAAAAAGCGTGAGCCGTTATTAAAACATTATACAGTTGATGATTCCCGCCAAGAATTTGATCGCCAGGTCGTGCTAATTCCATACGAATCAGTACTGAGAAGCATGTGCCCATCACTCCAGCAATGGCACCGAAGATGAAATAAAGAGTACCTATATCCTTGTGGTTAGTGGAGAAGAGCCATCGGACCAGATTTTTCATTAGAGCCTTGAATGAACTTTCTTTATCAGGGAGGGGCCCGGCCGTATAGGGCCAGGGGCTGGTATCAGGGAGGGGCCCGGGCTAGGGGCTGCCAAAATCTGCGTTTGCCTACTGCGTCCGCTTTTGACCAAGAACTTGGCTGATAATCTCATCTCTCTTTATGGGCGGGCAACTCCTCAAAAAATCATTGAGATCAAAAGAATCCACGTCCCACCTATCAAGATCCTGATCAATTCTCCTCATCAGTTTCATTTCTGGAACATCTCAAAATTGTGCCACCAAATTGGATGGTGTGTGGAGCAGTTCTCTCGCCGCACCCCGCTGAGTAAGCCATTCAAAATGATGGAGTATAAGCAGCTTGATCAAAATCATTGATAATAGCTTGAACGGGTCGAGCCGGACTTCCCTTTTTTGTGCTAGTAGCTCCATAAAGCGAAAGCAGCCTTTTCGCGCGTTTGAGTTCTTTGATCAGGACGTCTCGACCCCATTATGCGGGTGATGTCGCCTGGCAGCATCACTCAAGCTCCAACTGCACGTTGATAAGCAGGGTGAGATTTTGTGTGTGTAAACGGCAGATCAGAAACTTTCCTGGAGTTGCGTGAAGTACTGCTCGGGGGTTTGCCCCTTGAGATACGGGGACGGGGATTCGCCCAAACCGGCCGGCAAGTTTGGACTCGATGACGGATTTGATTCCTTCAAGTCTCTTCTTCATTCAACAGGATCAATCAATTCAGGCTGAGAATTGGATCCTTAATATTCTCAGGAAGGTGTACTTTGGTATGATATTGATGAAAACAGAACCGATCTTCATATTTTGTCACTTCCTTCCTGTTTAACCTTGAATGCAATTGATAGATTCTACAGCTATAGTTCCTCGGACTCGGAAAGTAATAACAAAAATGGCTGACCCAATAGCAGATTCCGCAGCTGCCACTGTTGGAACTAATGAAGCAAATGATTGACCCATCATATCATCCAAAGAAACGGATGAGACCAAAAAGTTCGAATTCACTGCTAACAACATTGATTCAATTGGCATTGACATAATAGGAATATTTCGTCTATTAAGGAGGATTCCCCGAATACCTAAAATAGAGATGATCATTGAAAATGTCAGATATTTCTGGGGATCCGTTTCGAAAACATAGAATATCCGAGAAATTCAAATTAGATCCAATTCAACCCGCCCCACTATGCTCATTCAAGAATGGCGTATAGGCCAACGCACGTCAGGTGTCAGCCTTACTGATGTGCTTATGCGTCTCTTTGAGAGAAAGACGCAGGGATCCTCTTTCCAAGGAGGGCTTTGATTGGTCTTATTACACCTCAAAAGCTTCATATTCGTCTCGCCTCTTTGCGCACCTTTCAGGCGAGACTTCATTGGCTACGAAAATGCGCACTTCTTTGATGAGGACAAGGGTTGATCCTCTACCTCAAAAGGTGGCAGCGGGCGGTTGAATTCATTTCCTCACCTCGGAGAGAGCGGACTGGGGCTCTAATTGGAGATACCATTGTTTTTGGTTTTGTGGTAATCTGTTCCTATATCCATGAGAAATGCCCGGCACTTTGAGTGCGGTTTGAACTCTTGATTGACGTAATTGGAAGTAACCAATGCGCGCGCGCCGGTTGACGACGAAACCTATCAATCGATCACTGATCCAATTTGAGTACCTCTACGGGAACGGGCCTCAACAGAAAACAGTTGAGTAACGGCAGCAAGTGATTGAGTTCAGTAGTTCTTCATAGAAAATGACTCTAGAGAAGATGGTAATATGGAGAAGACAAAATTGGCAGTTTGAAGCACGGTTTGAATCAATGCCCGGAAGCGCCCCTTGTTGAAAAGAAAGGAGGGTTATTCACATTTCATTGAATTTGATGGGCAAATTGAAACCGCAGTGAGAATTCTCAGAATCCCGAAAAAGAGAGATGTCTCCTTCCGTCAGATGTGGAAGTATCGACTTTCATAGAGTCATTCGGTCTGAATGCTACATGAAGAACATAAGCCAGATGTCCTACCATAAAACAGGGAGACCTAGGATGTCTCAGATCATAACATGAGCGATTCGGCAGATTTGGATTCCTATATATCCACTCATATGGCACTTCATCATACGATTCATATCAGATCCATCTGCCTAGATATCATCATATACATATATCAAGTTTGGAAGAAGCTTGTACAATTTGGGAAGGAGATTTATCAGCCAAAAAGAAGAATCTACTGAAACCACCCTGCCGGCACGGCCATACATAACATAGAAAGAACACTTGGAAAGGACAATTAGCTAGAGCAGCAGGTGCTGTAGCAAAACTGATTGCAAAAGAGGTTGCACCGGGTCAATCGGCCACATGAAGATGACCATCTGGGCGCGCGTTTGATATCAAAAAATGCTTAGCAACAGTCGGACAAGTGGGTAATGTTGGGGTGAACCAAAGAAATTTGGGTAGAGCCGGATCTCAGTGTTGGCTAGGTCAGCGTCCGTCCTATAGCTTTGAGAGGAGTAGTGGGAGTAGTTATGAACCCTGTAGACCATCCCCATGGGCGCGCGCGGTGAAGGGAGAGCTCCCATTGGTAGAAAAAAACCCTCCTTGGGATTATCCTACTAGATTTGTTGTCACTCCAGAATCAGAAGTAGGAAAAGGCAAGCAAAAAGATGCGCAACTAGTCAGACGTCTTCATCGTCGTCAATAGGAAGATTGAAAATCTAATTTGAGAATGAGAATTGGGCGAGGGAAGAATGCTGTTTGTTCTTGTGATGCTTTTACAAAAAAAGAGTGATCGATATCAAGAAAGTCTCCAAAGGATGTTGATAGTCAATAAGAGGCCGGGAGTGGAAAATGCTTTGTGTATGCCAGCGGGCGAAAACGCGAAGCCCGGGTGAGGCAGCTATGTGAGAGAATACGGAAGCAGGTTGGTTCTCAGGTTATCCGCAAAACGTCATAGACACGGAGCGGGTCAAGCGCGAGCGTGACGAAGCTATGCGCGTCGGGTGATTGATGCTACTTTTCGCACCCAATGAGTCTCGCCCGGCAAGCGCGGGGAAAGGGGCGAGACGAATAGGAAGCCCGACCTCACTACTTTTTTGCACCTTACTCGCGCAGTAGTCCGAACGAAGCTCACGAGCAGAATCGACGGCTTGAGCCTGATCAATCAGCTCCTATCCGCTGCAAACCCTTGCGCCTACCCGCTTGAGAAGGAACTCCTTCGTGCGTGCTACTATTAGTATAGTATGAGTAGTATAGTATGAGCGCCGCGCTATGCTATAGAAGTAGCGTCGCGTCTTTCTGTGTCATGGCAGCTTCCGGCTCTCGTATCACGGGTTCCTGGAGATATCCGCTCGAACTGGGGCTGATATGGGAAGCAAGGCTGTCTGCTTTTTCCCTGTGCGTTGTATATTCCTTTCAGTCAAGTGTCTATTGCCGGCCGTAGAGGGTTGCCGAGGTTGGCGCAAGGGCGGGGTAGGTACAAGGGCGCATATACTCGCTAAAGTGGCAGCCACGCTAGTTTTTCTATATCAAGAGATTCCGCGCTAGTTCATCTATATATGCGTAGAGCGCTAGTTCATATATGCTCGATGTGCGCGCAAAAAATGCTCAAAAACAACAAACATTCTGGCAGATCTTTGTGAATTGGCCGGCCGATATGAGAGAACCCGAAACAAAGAGATTTGTATCACGGCTTGGTGTATCGCTAATACATTCTCGTACGCGACTGCATCCGCATCCTCATCAAGAGCAAGAACTACATCCGCCAGCCGAACTCGCCCGGTATGCTGGCTTGGCTCCTGCGCTTTTTGATTGGCTATTGCCAGAGAAGACATCTATGTTCTACCAGCAGCCACTCCTCCCACAATCTGCAGACATGGCAAGATAGATTGAGATCTGCGCACTGGTCAATCATTTGAGCCAAAACCGAACAAGCAAGGCTGAACGGAGGAGGAAGAAACGGTCACCTTTGGCCAATAGCTAGCCGGCAACAAGAGGCAAGAAAGCTGAGCTAGCGAAGGTCAAGTACTTGAATTTTGAGCTCTGAAACAAAGGAAGCAGACCCATACAAACATGAAGGGAGGGAGATCTTGGAACAAGAGCTGTGGGCGTAGGGTTTGATCTTTCGAGGAAAGAGCCCCCATCTCAGGAGCGCGCGGGACTCAATGTGCCGGGTCAGCCATTCCCGAGGAAGACTTTGTGCAGTATGACAGCTGCTACGTGGTTCAAGTCCAGAGGTCAAGAATCAGGTGAATATGGTGCGCGCAATTTGATGAGTTTCTCAAAAGAAAAAGATCAGGCGCACCGAAAGGAGAACATGGAAAGAGTACCGTACCACAAACCTCTTAATGAAAGTGAAAGTGGAACGATCGGTATGATCCTCCGGATCAGCCTCGGTCACTTGGTTTCTTCATTTCATATAGTATATGATGAAGTCATTTCGCTCAAAAGGAGGTGAGTTCATAGCTGTGACTAGAATCGTCGCTGGGTGCGCATGTTGCCGTTTGTTCTGCACCACTTGTTTGTTGGGAATCATCATTATGCCCGATATATCGAGCTGCCGGAGCAGGCGCGCTCTTGCGTTGATTGCTGAAGTTCAGGTGTTCAGGTTGATTATGGACACAGGCGTTCAAGTTCCATCGTGGTATAAGCTTTTTTGTTGAGTTGATTCGCTCTGGCTTCGCCGCCTCATTCTCTTCTCACTCGAAGTACGGGGGCACACGTGATCGGCTATCTGCGCTCGCGTGCCGTGCCGTGCCATAGTAGGGACCTTAGCGTACAATCCGGGCCGTTTTCTCTGTGCCTTGTCTTTGCGCCCGAACTCCAGTTGATGAGTTATGCCCAGCAATGATCCGAGACGCTCAGTACCACGTACCAGAGGCTGGGAAGAAAGACTGGTCCTTGTCGGTAGATTTCCGCAAAGAAGCTACCTAGATCCAAAAGCACGCACAATTTGGTTTGCCTCCCTCCCCCCATTCTTGGTTTGTTAACCCTGTGGTTGTGCTGTTGTTTGCTGAACGAGTGAGACCCAACTCATCCTGTGTACGAGAGGCCGGTGAAGATCGCTTGTGCACGAGGCTAGGCGCAAGGGTGGAGTCAGGCTAGGGTGAGTTCTGAGTTCCAATTTTGAAACCCAAGTGAGCGAGAGAAAAGCAAGTTCAAACGCTGGCAGCTCAATATCAGAACAGAACTCAAAGACACGTAGCTTTGTTCAAGTTCTTTGTACAGCTTGCTTGATACAGGTGCACCAGGTGTCTCTGACATCTGGTGTTTGATTTGTGGCGAAAACAGCACTAACACCCTATTCCCATCTTGCAGCATTTGTTTCCTTTTTTGTCAAGAAACTCATCTGCTATGTGCTTCATCTTCGTCTCGCCTCTTTGCGCACCCTTTCAGGCGAGACTTCATTGTGAAAAGCATTATTGAAAGTCAAGTCTGCTCGCATCCAAGCCGGCTGAGACAGGGGTCAGTCAATCTGCTATGTCAGTGAAAAGCTTGATGAACCTCCGCCCGCATATGACAAGCGCCGTTATATCGGTTTCAAAGTGCGGATCAAGGGCAGGTCGAGCCAGGGTTGGTGTGGCGGGCGGAGCCCTCTCCCGCTGGTTTAGAGCTCCGCACCTCGTTATGCGTTATGTCGGTTCAAGCATAGCTAACACATTCGTCTCGCCTCTTTCCTTTAAGGCGAGACTCATTGGGTCAAGCGCTTCGCACCTCTAGCTACTTATCTTCGCACCTCGTTGAGAGTGGTCGACCAATTCCCCCTGACAAGGCACCTCTCCTAGCTTCTCTTGCGACCAATGCCGATGACAAGCAAGACACCTCTCCTAGCTTCGGCTGACTTTGCCTCCCTCCTCATCTCAATTCTGATTAGTAGATGGATGCGGCTCCGTTGCCATAGTGAATGTCTTGGTTTTCATCTCTGGTTTCGGGTACTCCGAAAAAAAGGTGAGACTCTACCCAGTTCTCATGTCTTTTTCTCCTGGGTCACAAAGCGCCGGTTCCTGGAATCCTTATTGGCGACGCATTCGCATGCCACTGCCGGGAGTGAGGCCCGAACCTCATTCATCATGGAAGTGGCGAAAACAGTATGACAAAGGCCGGTTGGTTCAAGCTTGTGAATGAGGTATGAATGAGATGGCTGGTTGAGCACGGTTCCAAGGTGATCCGATCCAACGAGAGAAAGGAAGAATTCCTTCGCGCTTTGGTAAGGAGTGTGTGAGCGACCCCTGCAAGTGTACTGAGAAGTAGTTCATTCATTCTTCCCTGAGAGTCGGGGAACATGAGGTGAGCCCCGAGTCATTTGCCTGGACAATGAGAAGCACATGACCGAAAGCGCGTTTGTCCCTTCTGGCCACTAATGTGTGTGGTGCCTCTCTATTCACGTAATAGACTGAAGAGATTTTAAGGAAAGCTACTCCAGCAGGTCAGTCCCAGTTCCTGTATTGTAGCAGCAACCGAGTACTGCTGCAAAAGTTTTGAGGATGAAAAACAGATACAACTTGAGTGAGTGCGTTCTAGCTTGTTGTATCTGTTTTGAATCGACTCAAAAACGGTGTGTATCCATTCGACGGAAACGGAAAGACACTGATAGATGGACTTTGCCAATCGTCGATTGTACTGGGTAGGCCCTTCAATGTGCCATGCCAGTAGAAGGGTGCCATGCCAACAGAAGTGAGTCTGCGCGTTAATACATAGGACACTGACTGACTCGATTTCTCACCTGCCGGTCATTACTGGAGTTCTTGACCTCTATCTCTGACGAGCAAAAAACGAACGCAAGGGAAGCGGCGCGCGAATGAGAACACTACGGCGACGATTGACTACAATGGTGCACCCCTTGATCCAATTCTCGCCTGAAAGGCAAAGAGGCGAGACGAAGATTCAGCCCACGCGCGAAAGAAGATTTGTATTGAATGCTACACTTGGATCAGCAGCTCCTTGACCAGCCAGATCAAGTCGGGCAGGAGGAGGCGGGGAAAACGGGGTTCGAACCCGCGACTTCTGGCGTGACAGACCAGCACTCTAACCAACTGAGCTATTTCCCCCTTTTCCCTCCAAAATCACCTGCCCTTTGGGAATATCAAAAACTCGTCCTATCAGGAAACTGAGGCTCTGCTCGCTCCGGGGCTCATCACTCTAGAAGCTCTCTGTTGGCGCTACGCGACTGAAGTTGACAAAAGCGAACAACAGGCGAGCAAGCGCTTGAGAATCTCACGGCCGGAGAGGTACTCGTGAGAGGCAAGGTCATATCAGGGAGAGGCGCGTTGAAGCCACTCGTGAGAGGTGCGAAGCACTCGTCATATCACGGCAGGTAGGGTAGGCGCAAGGGAACACTTTCACCGCGGTGCGTTAGAATACAACGGTTCAAGGGTTCACCGCGCCCCAATGAGTCTCGCCTTAAAGGAAAGAGGCGAGACGAATGTGTTAGCTATGTTGGTTGCCCGCATAACCCTCTTGAGTGATGCTGCCAGGCGACATAACGCATAACGGCGCGCGCAAGGGTTCCACTCCAAGACATCTTGATCTGGATCCCTGGGAACAGGTCTTCAAGAAGTAGATGGTTCCACTGGGAGATGGGAAACTAGATGCGGGGTTAGAGGCAGAGGAACTTGTACTTGGCTAATCGTCAGAGAGATGGTAAGTAGATTGCTCGATAGCTTACCCGCGAAGATGGATTTGATTCTCATCTCATTGGATTGGTCGGCCACGCCACCATAGTACGGCAGACGGAAAGCCTGGTAGGCAGTCTACACAGAAGGGAAGTCACCAAAGGCACGCACGTGGGAAACTTGACCTATTACTCGACCAGGCAGATTGAAGACAAGGATGCTTTTGACTCGCCACACCAACCCACCCATTGTGATAGTTCAAGCTCAAAGAAAGGAGAATTCCATGATCATGATCTATATGCCTCCATCATCTATCATGATGCGGAGCCGGCCGGGATTGATACATTACTACAAGGAAGCAATGGCAGCGGTGATTCGCGCGCGCGCAGTTTGATCGTTTCAGCGCTATTATCAGGTCAGCGCTATATCCTCTTTAGTCAGGCATGCTGAGAGTATGCACAAGTCTTGATCTTCCCAACCAGCTTGAGGTGCCGAAGGCAATGATGCCCCAAGCAAGGAAGCATACAAGATGATGGTCCCGGAGATGATGAAAGCAAGGTGGGTAGGCGCAAGGGCGTCTGCCAGCTTGTCGCTTCAATTGACCGAGGTTCAGGGCGGGCTAGGATGATTGCTTCTTGGTCCGCCAGAGGAAGCGGGAGCTATAGCTTTTTGCATTGAAAGCAGAGAGAGAGAGATACTACCTTCTTTCTGAGAATATGCAAGGAATGAAGAGTCACATCCACATCGGAACAACAAGTCCATTAGCCAATGAAGTCTCGCCTGAAAGGCGCGCAAAGAGGCGAGACGAAGATTCAGACTCATGGAACCTCTCAATGATTGATGATCAAGAATTGAGATCTGCTCTCAATTGCGGTTTCAAAAAGACAATGATTGCATGATCAGGGACTGAGAATACAAAGCCGTTTCAAGTCAGGCTTTGATTAAGAGATCTGATCAAGGCTCCGAAAGGTTTCATCAGCTAACACCAATCAAGAGTCCGTTCATTCCGGGGGTGCAACTAATGGGGAGATGAGATTCTTCCCAGCTCAAAATCATGCGAGCTGAGCCAGCTTATGTGATTAGGGGACGAGACTTTCTCACCTTTCTCACTTGGACAACAAACAGGAGATGTGGACATTCTCGGCTCGGCATAGTACCCTTTTCCTGGTTAATCAAATCAACGACTCGTGCCGTCCATCATATCTTCTGGGGCACCCGTTATGACAATCTTCTTTTCAATTGGAAATCGCTAATGTACTTCCTGCCAAAAGGGGCGATAGAAAGCTCCATTGACTCATTTGGTGTTCAATTCCACTGTTCTATGGCAGGGCACTATAGCGCGGCGCGGCGCTAGCGAATAGAATCATCTTCAAATCCCCCGTTATATCGGTTCAAGGCTAGTACCCGTGCAACCCGTTTGGGCGTCAGTCGCCGAGTTCTCTCCTCACTAACGGAAGTCTCTGAGTCAGACGCTGAATCTTCGTCTCGCCTCTTTGCGCACCTTTCAGGCGAGAATTGGATCACGAGAGAAAGCCGCCACTAATCAGTCCTCTAAGATGTCATAGGGCTATCCACAAGCATGAGTTATCCTCCGCCTCTGATTGCTTATCTCCGATTGCAAACGCTTTTGTTTTCTCGCGAAAGATGCTTGATTGATGATCATGTCTTTCATCAACCAACAGACAGGACAAGAAGAGGTCTCCAGCTAACAACAGGCCAACAATCAGGGATCAAGGAAGGCGCGCGCGCCGAGTCTTCATCTTCGTCTCGCCTCTTTGCCTTTCAGGCGAGAATTGGTATCAAGGGCGGGCCAAGCGGGCTACTTGTTGTTTATGTTATATTACGAGAAGAGCAATTGCAAGACTTCCGAAGAAGGGGGAGAATTTCCTCTCCCTCTAGTCGAGAGCTCCGCACCTCTCCTTCGGGCGTCGAGACTCACTAGAGTTCTCTCGACCATAGGAAAGAGTGCTCCGCACCTTGACTTGTTTTTTTGCAAAGAGAATCAAATCCCAACGCAATGGAGTTGAGGGAGCATGAGGTATATGGGGCCCATAGGTGAAACGCCGGAGTCATTCTCCCTTCAAAGCATATCGCTCAGTTCTCAACTTTTCAAAGAAGTCATAGGTGCCACCTATGTCAAGTCAAAGCCGAAACCTGCAACCTGACTATGATGGTTCGGGGAAGTAGCGGAAAACAATCTCTACCTCATCACAAAAAGGGGCGGCACGCGTATCAACATCTGAACCCCCGCCCGATTTGAGACCCGGATACTGTCAAGCAGACTGACAGAGTCAGCAATCAGAGTAGGTTGTGAATAGCAGTCGGATGCGCTCGAGCAGAAAAGATCAGAGTCTCATGTCAATATCTATAACACGACGAGGGTCTTATATCATCATCCATCCCATGTTGTAGCTGATAGGTGGGAAAGATCGTCGGTAGCGGTTTTTGTATCTCAATGCCGGCCGCAAGAAGGTGGACAGAGGAACAGAGCAGGAACAGAGGTACTCTAATCCCAGTGTAGAGCTCTCTTTCTCTAAGCATGGGTGGGGATCCTACCACGCGCGCTATACGCCACTTCCTTACATACTACGTTCTCATCGTCCACTGACTTTTTTGATTGAGATACAAAGGTTGCGCACTTTTCATGCACTCGCGAAACTTCGAGTTTGACTGTGCCGTCACTCCTCAGAGGCCCTTTCTCCTATGAAATGACTTCAACCATTTCCGAACACCTCAACTCATTTCCAGGGTATACGACAGTTCTCTTATCTATTAGGCCAAGACCCCGGTTTTCAAGATACTCATTCTGGCATGCACTATTGGACCAGAAACCGATCCAGGTCAATCCATGATCAAGATTTGATTAGTCCTTCTTACCTGACTATGACTATGATTAATAACCAAACCACTTTCATCCTTCTTCCCGGCGTATAACATACATAATGAAAGATGAGGGATTGCACAGATTTTCATAATAGGTAATCAATTCCCTCTGCTCTAGCACCGAGCATGGGGAAACCCATGCCTGGCTCAGGGCTGATAACCCTGAGCGTCACAGTTGATACTATGGCGCTATAGGCGCTAGCGGCGCTTTGGTGTTTCGCCACAATGGTTGGAGCAGACTCGGATCTTTCACCACAAGTGAGGAGATCATCCCTTGATGAGTTGTGCATTAATATGGATCCGTTCACCCCAGATAAGATCCTCAACTGTGATAGGTTGTTGATATGCATTTCCTTTGGTTGATAACCGCCGGTGCCTTCCTTCGACCTGGACATGCACGAGTGGGTCAGTCTCTTTGAGCTTAGCGCAACTGAATCCGCAATATGGGGGCCGCGGCTTAAGCGATTTGCAATCGCAGGAAGTCGTCCTACCTTCCAATATCCAAATGATTCCAAGCGCGCGCGAAAAACGCATGAATTGATCGGACATACAGCGGCTATTGGACGCCGATAGATCTTTCGCCATTAGCACGGGTTCAGAGGGAAGGAGAAAAGAATGCGTCTCGACAAGCCCTAGTTGACTATGATTCTACTGAAATACACGAATGAAGATATTCACTCAATCTGACGTGCACTTTTCCAAGTCCCTGAACTTGTCCAATCAGCCGACATTCTGTGCGCACTTGGATAGATAAGGCATCGTGATACCCACTTAGTGACATCAGAAATTGATGATATTGACTGCACTTCATGCGCGCAGAAAAAGACAATCCGTCATTGTCGGAGCACTTGACCCACCACTGACCCTGAGAGAAAAAGTGGCACCTATGGGAGGATCTTTCCCCGACCTACCCTCGTTCCTGCCGGTTATGCTTAAGGCGACATAACGCATAACGAGGAAGAGGCAAAGCGCTTTCTTTGTGTGCGCAGAATGTGGCATCTGGGCGCGCGCTTCCATCTTTCTTTCGTTAGTTAAGCCACCTTTCTCGCTTCAGGGATTGGGCGTCATATATCAAAAAGCTGAGAAAAAGGGCGGTGGCGCTTGATTCATTATTCTAGCACGCATAGCATGTTGTAGTCAACATTTGACACTAGCGGTTTTGGAATACCATACATGCAAACATAATAAAGAAAACCAAACAAAGCGGACATAATAGTGCGTAGTCTATCTCCAGTAAGCACCTACGTCAATCGGAACTCTTGAAAGCGCAACAAAGAACACGTCACATTCAAACCAATGTCGTCTCGTCACACTTGATTGACAGAATTGAAACCTTCTCAAGCTAATGATGCACATATATGGGTGGGGTGCGCTTTTTTGGTTTTCTCAGGCACCAAGGCGCGCGCGCAGATTGCCTCCACGATCTGTGTCTGCTGCTCCTGGCGTAGTCCCTGGAGTCTTTCTTCTAGTTGGCATGGCACCCGAATGTGAGATTTGACAGCTTGCGCCATTATGCGGGTGATGTCGCCGGGTTATGTCGCCTTAAGCGGCACGGGCGGGCTTCAATAGAGGGTTCACAGAGCGAAGATGCCTCAATCAACGCATTGAACGCCGGCGCGCCCATTCTGAGAGTCTTTCGAATCACATTTGATATGGCTCATTCAGAGAGTTGCGCTTTCTGCTTGAGTTTGATAGAGAATTGAAGTCAGTCGCTGGGGAATGTGAGACAGCCGGCTGCTTCTCGATCCTTGAACAAGGCATTGCAAGCGAGTCAAGGCGAAGTCCATCAAGCTTGCTTTTCGTATCGCAACTCCAAGAGAAATGACGACGATAGAGCACTTGATGAGTTCCATTGTCGAATCCATTGGATCCTTTGAGTATAGTAGCTGCTGCCCAAAGGTGCGTGCTCTTTCACGCGTTCAAAGTAGCACGGAGGTGGCTATGAGAGTACTGCCCGCCCATAGTTGCCCAATGGCAAGTGTTTCGTTCCTCCCCATTAGTTGCACCCCCGGAATGGGAGGTCTCGAATGAGATTAGCTCAGTCAAGTGCTTCCGAGTAGGGGACTCGTCTTTGCTCTTCCCGCATGTCGTGGAAGAGTTGGGGCTTCGACTCCGATGAAAAAGGGTCTTCTATGCACAGACTAGCATCGCGTGTCAAGCTCATAAGAACGCGCTATTAGTCCTTGTGGATTCAAATCAGAAAGCTCTCAATGGCTATCGCTGTCACTCGTTGAATGAAAAGGGACTCAGAAGGCAATGAAGTCTCGCCTGAAAGGCAAAGAGGCGAGACGAATATAAAGGCGCGGCTGCTACACTTTCAGTATCTGTTTTTCATCTTGCGCCGGGGCTTATAGTTTAATTGGTTGAAACGTACCGCTCATAACGGTCATATTGTAGGTTCGAGCCCTACTAAGCCTACCACCCCCTCGTCATCAAACTGTCGAAGTTGCTGGTTTGTTTTCAGTTTGTTGACCTTGCGGATCTCAATGACGCGACGGAGAACCACACAGCTGCCGCTGCCCTTCGGGCACGCCTCCTACGCTTACCACTAACCTACGCGTAGCTCTTGCATCAAGCCCCTTCGGGCAAGACTGCTTTCGGGAGACGCGAAGCAGCTGAGCGAGGGTCTGTGTTCAAACGCACGCTTGATATCTGAGAACGCATGCTTATACTACAAAGCGCGCGCCGTTATGCTTGATGTTGGTTGCCCGCATAACCTGCCCGGGCTCGTCATATAACTAGGAGAGGCGCGGAGCGCTCTTTCCGGCTGCTTGGGTGCCAGATCGAGAGAACGAGAGTGAGTCTCGACGCCCGCACTTGAACCGCTGGGCGCGCGTATATGGCATGGGTGAAAGGGTTCCCTAATGCCCTTGCGCCGTTATGCGGGTTATGTCGCTGGGCAGCATCACTGCGGATCAAGGAAAGCTTGAGTTCAGTTCTACTGGTCCAGAGTGGAGAGGAGAAAAGAGCGATAGCGAGATAGACCTCGTAGAAGGACGACAAGCTTGGAAAAGGGTTGAAGTGACTCTCCCCCCGTACCGGAGGGTCTGGAGTTTGGAGGCTTCATTTCAATAAAGACGTCACTGAAGTCTCACCTTCTTTGACTACTCCGAAGGAGAGATATGAATTGACTACGCCCTATAATACAAGCAGGTGGGCCTAGATTTCCCTTCCTATTCGTCTCGCCCCTTTCCCCGCGCTTGCCGGGCGAGACTCATTGGGAGGAAAGAGGATTCTCTCTTTTCTGATCCTCTTGCCCAGTTTGTTTCTATCACTTGGCCAATTCTCTCCGCAAAGGCGCTTGCTTCCAAAATGAAAAAACAAAGAGCATCGTCCCGTAACAAGAACAAGGATTGATACGACCTTCCCTCGGGAGGAACAGTAGGCCTCAAGCAAACAACAAGCTCCGGCTGCTTGCTTGATTATGCTTGCTTGAGTTGACATACATCTTTGCCCAAGAGCTGGCACTCCGGGTTCGGTCTCAGAGCTGCTATAGAACATCAGACATGCCGGGTCAAGGCGGCAGGAAGTACCTCATCTCTTTCCCCTGATTGTTGAGTGAATTGAGCAATCCACCTTCCCTTCATCCCCAACCGCTTACTTCAAGCATAACGCATCACTCATTCGAGACCTTCTGATTCCCAACCCAAATCTCATTGAACCAGCAAGCAACGCGCAAGTCATAATCAAGCTTGCTTGTCATAAGGGGCCCCGGGTGCGGGCTCTTCTTCACCAACGTTTTTGACCCATCCTCCAGATCAAGGGGTGCACCATTTGGAGTATAGCCAAGTGGTAAGGCATCGGTTTTTGGTACCGGCATGCAAAGGTTCGAATCCTTTTACTCCATCTCCTGAACACCCGATCGGATCTGTCAAGAACGAGCTGACGACTACTTCGGGTTCAAAAGTCAGCCATAGCCCTTTCAATCAAGAGCCCCTAGCCCAGCTTGTAGCAAGCCACGCATCGAGATGAATTGGTATCGATAAAAGAAGGGCTTTTAGCTATAGTACTCTCATAAGCAAACAGAGCTGCGGGTCGGGTGCCCCAGAAGAACTGCTTCAAAGGCTGCCATTCTCTTGTGCCAACAGGGCTGGGCCCCTACTAGAGCAAGTCAATATCCCCAAAAAAGCAGAGAAGCTGCAGGGAGCAGCACGCACGCTGTATCTCCTCGCGCCCCTCCTCTCACGAGTGGTCGAGCCGTCCCTTGAGTGATGCTGTTTTTGATGCGACATAACGCATAACGGCGTCCGCAAGGGTGCTCCTCTGACGAGTGGTCGTTCCGCCCTTGCTCCTCTCACGAGTGGTCGAGTGCTTCGCACCTCGTTATGCATTATGTTGGTTTCAGCTGTTATGCGGGCAACCAACATAGCTAACACATTCGTCTCGCCTCTTTCCTTTAAGGCGAGACTCATTTGGTCGAGTGCTTCGCACCTCTCCTAGCTTCTCTTGTCGCTTATGTCGGGTGCCCGCGAGACTCACCCGAGTCTTCATCTTCGTCTCGCCTCTTTGCGCACCTTTCAGGCGAGAATTGGTATCAAGGGCTTCTCGTTATGCGGGCAACCAACATAGCTAACACATTCGTCTCGCCTCTTTCCTTTAAGGCGAGACTCATTGGGTCAAGCGCTTCGCACCTCGTTGAGAGTGGTCGAGTGGCTTCAACGCGCGCGCCTCTCTGGTTATATGACAAGTCTTGCTCGCCGGCTAATTGCTGTAGAGGGTTGGCGCTCTTGTTTGATAGTGATATCCTTCAAATGTCGGCTGTTTCAAGCTGCCACTGTTTGTTATCGGAGAACAAGCATAGGTTTTTTGAAACAAGTTCTTGATGGCAAGCATAGGTTTTTTGAAACAAGGCTCACACACCTGCTCAAATCAGCGGGACACGCTTTTTGCCACAATACGCAACGCATTGACCCACACCACATTCCCTTCATCCCCAGCCGCACGCCTGATTGTACATCCCGGCACACGCCTGCTCAATCTGTGCGTGCCGTGCATAGTAGCGCTTTTGCCACGCTTTTGCTACACTGAAGATAGTGTCTGAGGCATGCTTTGAAAGAGGCAAGGCTCGTGCTTGACTTTAATAGATTCAGGCGGGTGGGAGAAATGAGGGAAACGTCTGTTGATGAGGAGGTTCTGGGCCGCACGCGCGCTACACTGATGTATTCAACTTCGTTCCTTCTTCGATTCATCGGGGCTTCCTCTTCGTCTCGCCCCTTTCCCCGCGCTTGCCGGGCGAGACTCATTGGGATAGAAAGATTCATTTGTATATCTTCTATGTGCGTGCTTCTATGCACAGCGCGGACTAGGCGCGGCGCGCGCAGAAGAAGAAATCGTAGAATCATTCCGGCGTAAGCGTGAGTCATCAGCTCGCGTTGACTACGTCCCTGCCCTTTGTACACACCGCCCGTCGCTCCTACCGATTTCATGGTCCGGTGAAGTGCTCGGATCGTCACGACGTGAGTGGTTTGCCGCTGGCGACGTTGCGAGAAGTCCATTTCACCTGGCACATTGAGAGGAAGGAGAAGTCGTCACAAGGTTTCCTACTCCAGCGGAAGGATCATTGTCGAGACTGTTGGTCAGACGAAGAACACGTCACCACGTCTTTGATTTGGGGTAGGGCGCGATTGAGTTGTCGTTGCGCTTTGTCCTAGTGCCTTGTCGCCCGTTCAACTTAGAGCACGCGTGCATAACAATCAACTCTGGCACAACAAGCAAAAAGTGACTGGCGCCCGCCGTTATGCATTCTGTTTGTTGCCCGCATAACTCAGCGACATAACCCGCATAATGGCGCAAGGGTTTGTGTGAGACTAAGCGCGCGTGGTCGAAAACGAACATAACATGCATGACTCCCGGCAACGGATATCGGCGGCCCTCGCATCGATGAAGAACGTAGCAATGGCACGCGGTGACTGTTTGTCTAGAAGGAGGTCTTGAACAAACCCAAAAACGACCCCCGAGGTTGAATGAGCGAGGGAAGAAGACGATGAAGGCTTTGGCGGAGACGGCATACGATTGATCAAGTCAACTGCGGGATCATCAGAACAGCATCAGACCACAAGGACACGGGCTGTACTGCCATATCAGATCGGCGAGAAGAGTGCGGGCCACATCGAGAATATGACGATGTTTCCTCTTCCCGCTTCAATGTCAACCGGAGAACGCGCGAGCAGAATTTGCCGCAGAACAAATGAAAGTGCATGATCAGTGCGAATCTTTTGAATAACAACTCCAGGTTTGCGCATCTTTTTGAGTACATCGACAATTCTTGGGGGTCTTTCGGTCCTTTCCCGCCATATAACTACACCCAAGATACTCGAGAAAAAGAATCGACGAACACTAGATAATAACGAAAACCAGACACTGCTTTAGTAGACTGCCCCAGCCTACAGATACTCCTCAATGAAGCGCGCGCCTCAATCAAACAAAGCAGATGAGGACATAGGGGCTCGACGCTCAACTCAGACGCTTGAAGGTAGCACGGTGATACTGACCTAACTGACACGACTCACAATCAAACGATTCTTGACCGCTTGTCATATCAGATGTTGGTCGAGCCTGTTGGAGACGATGATGGGATGGATGACCCAGCATAAAGAGACAGAACGTGCCATAAGTGGTCTCTTGAGATGCGCGCGCAGAAACAGAGGCCGTCAGTCATAGCTACATCTCGTCGCACACTTGTAGAGCGTAGTACACGCCATTACCACGATCACGCCCCAAACCAATCCTCTTCCCCTGCGCTTTGACCCCCGTCTGCAGGTCAGTGAAAAGGCGCACGCGGGCTGTTTGTAGTATAAGCGGTGACACTCTCATGTCATTGTTTGGTCAGAGCACTAATCTCAAGCAAACTACCTTTCAATTGATGTCGGTTCAAGCAAGCATTCTCAAGCATAACTCAAGCATAACGGCTGGGAAGAGGCCTGCACAACCCCTTCCCCGGACCGGTTAATGCAAGAGACTGGCAAGATCGCCCGCAATTGCCACTTTCTTCAGACGGAGCTATGAAATGGCGTTGAAAAGGATTGAATCAAGTTTTTGTACCTGTCATGGCCGCGGAGGCGCCTGAGTCAATTAGCCAGGAACTGCCAAAAATGGGAACTCCAGGGGTTGATATATATGGAGGTATATATGCTCCAGCTTGTGACATAGATGACGAAAAACATGAACACCCAAATCATGGCTTTGTGAAGATATCTGGTTTGTAGTATAAGCGGGTGTAAGGTGTAGAAACCGCCCGCCCCTTTTGTACCATATCACGAACATAGTGACAGTCGACTTCCACATACTTGGTCCGCCTTATATAGAGAAGGTCGGATTATTTGCAAACTCTCAAAATAGCGGCTTGATTGTCCTCTAACCACATAAGCATCTGCATAGGAAACTGAAAAACCGAGTGCAGCCTAGATTATATATAGAAGAGCCCAATATCCATCAGTTCCAAACCATTGAACAAGCTGTTTGCGCCATTGACCTATACTCAGCTTCAGCACTTGACCTTGAGACTACATTCTTTTTCTTGCTCCTAATAGTGACCAAGTGACCTCCAACATACGTGCAGAAGCCAGACGTGGACTTGCGATCCCAGCTTGTCATCCATAAGCACCAGCATATCCAGAATCATCAGCCGGCTGCCACATCCAGGTGACTCTTGTTTCAGAGCTTAATCAAAATGGTGGTTCGCCCGCCCACCCTTTTCCAGGTTCACCTTTGACATAAGCAAGGACTCGTAGAGCACCCTGCCAGTGAACATCTTGTGGCTCATGCATCAAATCAGAAGGCCGGCCTACAGCATACGCAAGATCTGGACGAGTGACAGTGCACGTATATCAGCTTCCCAATCAGGCGACGATACTGACCCGGATCTGGAACAAGAGCCGAGGATGTGTCCCAGAAGGATGGTGTCTGATCAAGAGGAGTACTCTCAGGTTTGCACCCCAGAAGACCTGTCTCTTCTCACAAATCCAATGCGTACTGGTTCAAGTGTCATCTTCACTTTGGCATAAGCAAACTCAATGCCAAGGAAGTCACGAGGTCGTCCCATGTTTCTGATAAGAAAGTGTTGCATCAGGTGTTCCTTTGTTGCTTTCATTTCTCTCCTTCCTGTCAACATCATGTCGTCCACATTGCTAATACAACACAGCCGGCGTGCCGATTATCAAGCGCTTCTTGTAGAACACAGAATGATCCACTGCGCACCTGTTCAAACCGCACATTGCCACACTTCATTTGTCAAACCATGCACGCTTATATTAGCACCCAAAAAGCGGCTTGAGGCCTCGCCATAAATGGCTGGCTTTCTGGTGCCACAGGCGACATACCAGATTCTCCCCCTGAGCAACATACCCAGGAGGTCATCAAGACTGTCTCTTCCAAGTCCCGCACACATTTTGAGCATCTCACTGTAACCCATGACTGATTCACTGCAACTGACAAGAGAATACGAATTGAATTGAGTCGCCGGAGAGAAGGTCTCTGCATAGTCTACACCGTATGTTTGGATCAAGCCTCGGGCCACCAACCGAGCTTGATAACGCTCCACTGTCCCATCCGCCTTGTGCTTCACAGTCAAGACCCACCTGCAGGTGACAACGCTGGTTGCTGAGGGTCACAAGCTCCCAAGTGCCACGAGAAGCAGCAATTGACTCTGTTATGCGGGCAACCAACATAGCTAACACATTCGTCTCGCCTCTTTCCTTTAAGGCGAGACTCATTTGGTCGAGTGCTTCGCACTTCTTGAGAGTGGCGGCTTCAACCTCTCCTAGCTGATATGTGACACCTTTTGGACCCTCTCCTTTGCTCCGCACCTCTCGTTCTCCTCTCCCTCTAGTCGAGAGCTCCGCACCTCTCCTTTGCTCCGCACCTCTCGTTCTCCTCTCCCGCTGGTCGAGTGCTCCGCACCTTGACTAATGGGCGCGTCATACAACGCCGGTTCAAGCGCGCGCAGAAAGTTGTGTGACCCATTAGTCAAAGGCTACCTCCCTTCGATCTGCCTTTGTTTGCCAGGATGGTCCCCCCACACCGCTCTGCACTACGGTATGACTGGCCCCTACTCTCATATAAGCAAGCAGTGAGTGATGCTCTCTCTTCCTCTCGGAGCTTCATTAGTCTTTCTCCATTTCTTCTATACTATAGAAAATCAAGTGGGGTCTTTTGGTATTCTGTTTTTCTGGCTGGGGAGGGAGCAGATGAAAGGAAAGAGTTTTTCGGTTCGGATATATGGATTCGTCAATCTTTCCTCAACAAGCTTTGTCGCTATAAGAGGTGGCCCGAGGACCCGGGACTCCGCACTCTGTCACTTCCAGACTGAGAATGAATGCCCGGGTCCAAAAAAGAGGGACGGGTAGCATAATTGTTGGGGGTTGATTTGAGCGCAAACATGGGCATTTTGGTGATATTTGCAAGAGTGCTGGCTTGATCCGCGCGCGAAAAGAAAGTGCATCAGAATTGGTAGCTTGCGGTACTCCTTGTATCTCTTTGCGGAGAGTAAACTAGGTCTTTTTTGCTCACCCAAGAGAGAATCTGGTGGCAGCGGTCAGATTTCTCCTTCGACTGAGATGTAGCACTTCGATAATGGAGTTCGGCTTCTTAGCCTTTCCTTCCCGAGTCCTGATCGTCGCAAGACGGGGGACTATCTATCTACCTCTCCAGACACAATATCTTGAGTACCTATGATGGTGACTACATCTGCTGGCATGTGATGTTTGGACATAGAATCGAGTCCTTGTAAATGGGCAAAGCCAGGTGCTCTGATTTTACGACGGTAGGGACGATTGCTTCCATTACTGACCAGAAAGACACCAAATTCTCCTTTAGGTGCTTCAACTGCGGTATAGATAGAAGGAGCTGGTACGGAAAAACCCTCTGTATAAGGTTCGAAATGGTGAATTGAGGTAGAGTAGATGCGCTTTTTTGGGGTGGAAAGAAAAAGCGTCGCATCTGCTCCCAACTCTACACCCCCGCTGATCCCATCTCTCTCCAGACCTAACGTGGTAGTTTCCCATCATAGGGCTTTCAGTATATAGATTGAGCCATGACCAAGGATCCCAGGTTAGATATCTATTAGAACAGAACTCAGTTGACTGCTTCTATAGTCTCAGTCAAAAGAAAAGGCGAAGCTCCGCCCGCTTGGTTTCGCTTCTAAAGGCTGCCCTCTCTCGGCTGGATGTTGGTCCAGCCTACTACGAGGATCCCGTATTCCGTACATCGTCTTTTTCCCTCCTGGGTCCCGTGGTTCCTATGCCGCCGCGTTTCCCGGTCCTTTTCTTTTAGTGCTTCGACCAAGATTCAAAAGTCCTGCTTAGGCGGTCCGCTTGCGCGCCCTTATGACGATGACGAGGATGAAAAGCAAAGCCGCGCGCCTTGTTTCAATGGCTAATAGCGTGCAAATGGCGGGCGCCTTGATTCATTACTCTTTTTCATCGACTTTTTCATTTCGTAATCCCGAAAAGTTCAGTGGATAAGATGGCTGCGCTCCAGCTCACTCAAGAATGGGACGGCAGTGGTCCGCCGGCGAGCTCGTTCTGATCTTGGACGCAGTACATTGGAATCCTGAAGCACCACCACGAACGCTACCGCGCGTGCGCCTGCAGTGCGGTAAGGCACCACCCTGTTGTGCCAGCAGCCAACTCCGGCGTGTCAGCTTAGTGGTACTCATCAAGCCACAACTTTGATGTCTAGCTTCCCAACTGATAGACGGTTCCTTTTCCCCAAATTGTTGTGTAGAAGAAGGGAGAATGAGCTTCTTTCGAAGAACCTCCAGCTCAGGGGGAACGGGAAAAGTTTGTAGTATATCCGAAGAAAGAGATTGGGATTCCCAATGCTTCTCCACGCCCAACGAGATGCGTCAACCTCGGGATGCTTTACTCCCCCCATACAAATCACTGGTTCCGAGACGGAGCTTAACCTGAGTCTCGGTTAAGAACGGCGATGATCTACGTTTCACACGGCGCACGATTCCATGGATAGTTTCATTCGACCTCGTGATGGAGGACATAGCTTACGATCATCGGCTTTGATCATGCCCCCCGGCATTTGCTCCGGACATTGCACAATGATCCTCACACTTTGTCGCATCTCTTCGATACGGATACAGTAACGATCATAGCGATCTCCTCTGGTACCTACTGGTACGTCAGGATCCAATTGGTCATGAACATCGTAAGGTGCTGCTCTTCGCAAATCCCAGCATACCCCAGGTTGGGATGGGTAGGCCTACCACTGAACTTGCACTGGGGCCCAGGCCAAGTCAGTGGGGGGACCCTGTCGGGCGGGCTCCTTCCCCCCCAAAACAAACTGTACGTGGGAGTTTCCCTTCATACGGCTCGAATCATTCTCAGATGCCCCGAGAGACATCCTTTCCTTTGGCGCTCCGCGCCTCTACCTCCCGCTAATACACGCGACCAATGAGGCGAGCTGATCTGCTTTGATCCAGGAGAAAGCCCAGTCAGCCACGCTGTTTTTCGGTGCGTTGTGACCTACAGCTCGTCGCTTTTTGAGGCTTCCTCTACCCACATCTCTATGTGCCCGCAGCACTTCCATATGGAGAAAGATGGGCTTACCATGTTCCATCAATAGCACCTTCACTACGCTGATTTTGGCGGACCGTGCTCCACCCCGGTGAACTCATGCGGTTCCGACGTGCCCAGAGGCCAGAGGCGAATCCGTTCACGGTCCTACGGACCAACACCATTCTCAGGTGGATGGCCCGCCCCGCATAGTCATGTTTGACTGGGCTTACACACATTCGCTCACGTCACGCTGTCCCCCCTCAGCTCACCCTAGACCCTTGTCGTCTCCAAGGCGCGCAAGGCTTCACACTCAATCTTCACTGACAACATATGCATGCTATATATACTAGGGTCAGGCAGAACCGTTGTTGCCTGATGGGAACTTCCCCCATATTGCTATCAATGTCTTCATGTCGCACGACCTCTTAACATTACACCACTGAATCCCCAATCCTTTGCTTGCTGTGCAGTGACAGTACCAATATCGCATAATCGTTGTTTCCAGATACGGTTGCCGGTTGACATCTCTTCCAATTCGTCGATACGAGAAGCAAATTGTTGTGTGGAAGAATCAATATCTCGACATAAGCCAAGAGGCAGATCTTGTGCCACTCCACCAGGTCGTATGAAACTGGCATGCATTCTGGCTCCAGGGATTCTTTCATAGAATTCCAACAATTTCTCCCGTTCCTCAGAAGCCCAAAGGAACGGAGTTGATGCTCCCACATCCATAGCATGAGTAGTTGAAGCAAGTGAATGATTTGAAATTCGAGTTATTTCACGGAATAAGACTCGTATATATTGAGCTCGTAATGGTACCTCGCAATTCAAAAGTCTCTCTACGGCTGAAGAATGAGCGTGTTCTTGGGCCATCGTAGAAACATAGATAGGGTCGACGACGGAACGAACAACGAAAACGACAGCTTTTTCGTACACGTTCACTTGCATCACATACACAAGTGCTCTCTGAACCGTGCAAGAAGGTCACCCATCACACGGCTCTCCCACTTGAGTGATCTGGAATCCAGAACCTTTGCGCGCGCCCATTATATTGGAAAAAAGGTTGCGCTACCTTTTGTGGAGTCGGAAAAGAGGTCTGGCAAAAAGGCAAGCAAAGCCCAAAGGAAGGGGTGTGGAGCAGCGGAGTCAAGGCAAACGACATTCATTCAAGTTCCCAATTGATCAATGTGCGCGCAAAACTGTTGACCATTTGCTCATATATGAGAAAGCCGCTTTGGGTAAGCGCAAGGGCCAGGGGATTTGATTAGCACTCCAGTCTCCCGTGCAACCGTAGAAACATAGTGCCGGGTCGACGTGTGCGACTCCGTATGAGGACCTCCTTCCCTTCAGCTCTGCCCACTCTCCGTTCACACGGTTATCAAAGCAGAGGAAGCACGGGTGGGCAGCAGGTACCACGAGCCCTCTGTCCCACACATCGGTACAGAAGCGACATGTAGTTCACCGGTTCCACCGAATGCGGAGGTGTCTCGGCAAAGAGAGTTTGAGTGTGCAGTCTTGCTTCGGATGCTTCGCCCGTACTGAGAATAGATCGAACCAGTTCCCGTTCTTTGAACGCCGGTGCACTCGCTTTGTATCTCCGACACACAAGGAAGGACGCGGTGGGAAGGAAGCAGCCCCCGCCTCTGTCCGGCCGATCATTCCGCTGGCATCTCGCATTCACGCCCCCGTTTGACTGCCACTCGGGGATGTAGTTGTAGATACGTTCGTCTTCGTGGCAGAGATTCTATAGGGCTCCACCTCGAGTATCCTTCTACGACATGCTGTTGTCGTCGCCATATTACATATCTCACTTAGTCATATCTGCCTCGCTGCGGGTCAGCACCTCCGAAAGCGGCAAAGGGAGGACTTCATTCAGTGACTCCGCGATCGCCCTCTGAACGATCAGAATAAGGTAAAGCTTGAAGATAAGTTTTGTACTCTATTAATTTCTCAGTCCCTCTAGTCGGGTGGACTTATGCCGGTCTTTCGGCCGGATCCCCCTCCAAACCGTACGTGCGGGTCTCCCCGCATGCGGCTCGCGCCATTCGAGGTGGTCCAGCCCAGCATTCATTCGCGGGCAAATCCTAGGGGACTGCTCGATACAGGAATGATGGTAGGCAAGGCTGTACACACTGATTCCGAGGGACGAAGCGATGTTGGGCTCGGTAGATTTAAGATTGAGAACTCAATTTCCATTCTCAAATTCTTTGTATCTCCCTGGAATTTCCGTCAAATGACCCGGCCTCCCCTAGCTCTGATACCGTCTGGGAGGACAAGGGTTCCTCCCCTTCCCTGCTCCCCCAGCGCAGGCCTACCACGCTTCGCGCCTGCGGCGTTTTCACCAGACGATCTTTGCCAGTAGTGCCATCCTCCCCGCTGGCTGTCTGTATGGGCTCTTGAGTGATGCGATTTTTGATGCGACATAACGCATAACTAGCAAGGGCGCGCTTCTTTCATTATCCCTGTCTCCCAGGAAATGATGTGGTTGACTTGGACAGCAGGCGGGTTACACGTTCCACTGTGCCGAGATATGAGGTGCAGGTGGTGATGATCACCCCGGGGTATGCATGCGCGGGAGCCCTTGACGGGCACTCCAGGACCCGCCAACGCTCGTTCAAACCCGTCGGTCGGTCCTCCATTCATCCGACCTCCTGTGTGGATAACGAGGCCACCTTCACAACCTTCTCCCGCGTTATGTCCCCTCAAGCACCTCAAATCAAAGCCAGGCCAAACCAACCCAGCAAGCAAGGGTTCATCAAGTTGCACCCCCTTGCGCGCGCCGTTATGCGTTATGTCGCCGGGTTATGCGGGCAACAAACAGAATGCATAACGGAAAACAGAGACTTCAAGCTTTCATCCAACGAGTGACAGCGATAGTCGTGAAGAGTGGAATTGATGACTTTCAGTCCTGCGAGAGGAGGAAGGTTTCGAGCTTCACCAGATGACGAGGATGAAAAGCAAAGCCGCGCGCCTTGTTTCAATGGCTAATAGCGTGCAAATGCTTGTCCCTGAAGTTTTTCATCTTGCTCAATCGCCCTTCGGTGGTGCTCATAACCCGCGGAGGAACCTCCAAAAGAACCTTCCGGGATTGAGGCTTCATATTCGTCTCGCCTCTTTGCGCACCTTTCAGGCGAGAATTGGTCTGCGACCCCTCTTCCTTCGTCGAGCCCTTAACCAGGGGTTCCCCTCGGCATCAGCGGCTTCGTGCCGCACTGGAGTGATCCAATATGTGGTTCCGCACGTTCCACCACTTCTCCGTTCATTTCCAATACTGATCGTGAAACACCATGAGCAGCAGGATGTTGAGGTCCGGAATTCGAAGTGAAATTTTTTACTTTCATGAGAAAGAAAGCGCAAAAGAATGGCGAAAGAGATTATTGAATCCAAGCTTGTCCAGTACCCGGGCTTTCTAAGCGCGCGAGGGCTTTTTCCCTTGCATGCAAGCGAAGCTCCCGCCCTCTTATAGTGCGCACATTGCCGACTGAGCGATGATTGATGCAGGCCGGGCCGGCAGGGCTTGCTGGGAGAGAGGAAGCTGTCGGACCACCGCTTGGGGGCCCCCTTTTCCAGATCAGATGGCGAGCGATTACTCAGCTTATGGCGAATCTCACGGCGCGCCGTGCCGACTATAAGAACCAGTACCTATCCCTTACGGGAATCGAACCCGTGTCTTCGACATGAAAAGACGATGTCCTAACCACTGGACGAAAGGGACAAAAAAGAAGCAAAGCAAACGAAGTGGTTCGCGCGCGCGTTTTGTTTCTATACGAAAGACGACTCTTTTGCGAGTTCATTATCAGGATAAAGGCGATTGATGATGTTTCCAATTCCTCTAACAAAGGGCCGTCCCCCCACAAACCTTCCCCCTTTTTGAGCTTCATATTCGTCTCGCCTCTTTGCCTTTCAGGCGAGAATTGGATCAACTTCTAGACAAACTCAAAACAAGGGGGGCGAAGTGGAGACCTGATCAAGTACGAAATCAAGTACATTCAGTTCCTGGTCAGCTAGTGGCAGGAAAGCAGACGGTCTGAACATTGCTATGGCTCCATCATTCAAATGAATGAATCAGGGTCCGGGAGGAGGAGTCACGCTGTTCGGTACGGACTGAATCTCTGGTTGCACAGGATCAAGGGCCGTTATTAGATGGCGATGCTTGTTGCAGCTGGAAGAGGGCGTTATGCGGGCAACAAACATCAGTCGCGGGTAGGCGCAAGGGTTTGAGGTGTAATAGGGGACCAATCCCCCGCTTTCCATAGAAAGCGGCCGCGAACCACCATTTTGAAGAAACCATTGATCCTCGCTCAATCTGACGGACTTCTGGGTCACCCCGGGGGATAGCCCCGAGAATGAAAGAGCGAGAAGCAACCTTTCGCATTTAGATGATATATGTGGCTGCGGCTTTCTTTCCGGCTCGCGGGGACTCAAACTACGGGCGGGGCTCTCTATTTGTCAGCTTGCAATGTCGGCTGTTCGCCTTTCGTCAAGGCCAGCGCGAGGGGAGAGCTCGAGCCCTTCGGTTCTCTCACCCTTTCCGTAGTAGAACATCATGCCGTTCGCCCCTTGCCAGGGTTCTTTGGCAAGCCTTCGTATGCAACGCCCTATGAAATCATCCCAGTCACTTTCGCACCCAATGAGTCTCGCCCGGCAAGCGCGGGGAAAGGGGCGAGACGAATAGGAAGCCCGCTTTGATTGTCGTTGGCGACCGTGACGTCTTTTCCCGCAACACTCACAATCGAACGTATTGAAATCGAACCATCTTTCACTTTCGCTCTGCCCACTAATAGCGGCGTGCGTGGCCCGTCAAAATGTTGTGTAGTGGATCAAGGGATTGACTCGACGACGGGCGAAACAGGGAATGAAGACTGGTCTGAGAAGTAGTATCCCCCGCGCGGAAGCTTTGTAGAAGTAGGGCCAATCCTCTCTTTTAGTGATTGAAGGTGGCAGGTCAGTGGGCTGGCTTTTTCAAGAACCCCCTCTCCCG